GCCTTTGAACCTACGCTCTCTCCTTGGCCCGGTGCGCCTTCTTCGGTAAAGACTGTCTCCTTCCCTTCTTACTTTCCTGAGCGCTTAGGATCACACTGGAGTAACAAGACGACCAGAAAGACCGGTTAGGAGAGCAAGGGATATTCTAACAACGGTTATTGCTAAGACTGGTTATTCAACAGCGCATACTGGTCTACGAGTACTAGGCATGCATGCCCCACCTTCCTCCAGGTTATACAATATCTGGTTCGATAGGACCAGGAGTGAAGTTCCTATTAAGGAAGATGTGCCAGTGCTTTCAAAATTTTTATTAAATGTCGAAAGAGGGGGTGGAGTTCTCCATTCTCTATCTATTCTAAACTTTCTAAGTCAAACCAATCCTCAGATGTCTTTCACTATCTGGGATAGAACTTCTTTTCTGCTTTTTTTCCTTGACCTGACGGTTCAGAGTGCCCCCTAAAGAAAGCTCTTTCATACGATTACTTTCCCCTAGCCACTAAGAAAATAGAAGCGAATCTACCATACGTCTCTGATGAGGGAAAGATCACCTCCGCTCTATTCTATGAATCTTGCTGCTCGTGAAATCACAGAAAGAACTGCTTTTCGAAGATCAGTAGAAAAAGAAAGAGCTGCGTAAGTTACGAACGAGAGCACTCCTGCGGCTGCTTCTACCGATTGGTATGTTCTTCAGATCTTTTCAACGAATGGGGCTTCTTCCCTGCTCTATCTGCTTTTGACCCTCTGGTGGGCGAGAAGTCTTGACTGCCGTCCTTTGAGCTACTAGCTACCCTTGTGAGAGAAATTCCCTTTTGCTACCGACTGAAGCGAAGGTTAGCGGCGTTAAATACCGTATGTCCTAAGTCTTACTGTCCTTACGTCATTGGCGCCTGCTGAGTGAGAGATTTCTGGTTGAGCTCTGTCTGAACGGAACCAATAGGCTTAAAGCGGTTCTTCGCCTCAAGGGTAATCTCACGACCAGATGCGCGAAATACCCGGTTTTATAGTCAAAAGATCTGCTAGCTATGGAGAAAGGCTCCCGTCGACCTTCCTTCGATGACATCTCTGAGGCTCCACATTTCTTTATAGTCAAGAAAGACAGGAAGGCGAAAGAAGGCCTTTACCTCTTCCTTTGCACCTTCGGATTCACTTTCCCAAGAAGCTGATTCTTACACCCTTCCATCTTGCTCGCTCTAAACTATCCATAGTCATTAGTCATTAATGTGTCACTTCCTTGTCCGATTCTACTACTATGAATCCTTCCTGCCCCTCACAGATTTAGTGAAAAGAGCTAGATTCTGCGGATTTGAGGCATCAAGACTAGTTTCAAAGGCCTTAATCATATCCTCGCTTTCTTAACTTAATAAAATAGATGTCTCGCCTGCCGAATCCTTTGGGCATCCATATAGCAGATCTGTGGGAAAGAAGACTCGAAGCAGGTGCCATTAGGCTTGCTAAAGAAATGCTTATCTCAGGGCTAACAGGAAAATCCCGAACACCGTCTTCAATAGCTGCTGATTCGAGAACAAGAACCATGGCATTCGATGCAGCCTAGTCCCGTCTTTGTCCTAACAGCTGAGCCAATAGCAGCGCATTCAATAGCAGCAGCAGCCTAAAACGCACGGAGGGAACGTGCTACTTTATAAAAGACCGGGATTTGGAGTCAACTTCCTTCCTTGCTTCCCGTGATTGGCTTCGTCGGAGCCTATTCTGTGATGGAGAGATCGAAAGCATTTTCGGGAAAACTTTCTTTGTTTTAGGAATGTCAAGTGTGAAGCTTGACTTTACCCAGACTGCTTTCGTCTGAAGTTGTCTACCGTACTTGATCAGTCAAGGGCTTGAGCACCTCCTTGTGCCATTAGAGAAGTGCATTCGAGAAGTCAGACTTTCATTAGCAATTCGCTTTCTTCATGGTTACGCGGGCAATTCAACAACATATGATTCGCCCCGAATATCTAACATCTGATTCACCGGCATACGATTAGCCGGCAGTTCCCGTTTATCCCGAGCTAGGAGCTCCGCTTTCTTCTCTTATGCAATTGCAATTTCTGGTAGGTTAGAATCGAACTAGCCGACATGAGAAAGAGTTTAGATATCCACGATCAGTAGATAGAGAATCGAACAAGTTGCGGGAAAGAGCTGGTAGTATATCGTATAATAAGATCAAGGCTGCTTGAATACACAACCCCTTTTCAGATCCATTTTTTGGTCTTTGTATGAAGAGAAAAGACAAGGGGGGCTAGGGTATGGCTTATACAGCAGAGGAATTTCATTCCGGGAACCCGTCTATGAGACGGCTATGGGTATAGACAGACATACCCGAAAGACCATTCCTTCACCACTTCAAAGAATAGACGGAGACGAGACGTACGATTGAAATCACGTTTATGAAAGCAATGGCTCTTAGCCGACTAAGATGACCACATAGTGGTATACTACTTCACGTAATTCACGTAATTTTCCACTTTACCACTATCAGACTAGACCGGAGCTTTTGAATAGGGCTTTGAGGATAAAAAGACTAGCCGGAAAGCCATTCCCCTGCTTGCGACCGCTGGACCACTTGGAATGATGGAAAAGAGAGGAAGAGAGTACAGAGAGCATTCCATATGGGGCTTCCCATCGGGGCTACCATTTTCTCAGGCCCGATCGAGGTTCTCTTCTTTCCCGTTCATATGAAAAAGACCTGCAATGCTAATCTCGTTAGGCCACCCGAACCCATCGCACCTTTGACAGGAGGAGTTAGATAGGTGAAAAGATAACAAGACAACACCTGCCTATATCGCTCCTGTCTAAGCGAGCGAGACTTTTTCCATTGATATTTCCATATCATGTAGCGAGACTCCACTTTAGATCCTGCGAGCTTAGTTTATGAATAATGCAGCAATCGTAGGGTCGACAGTACCGGTGGGCTTTGAGCTACCAGAGCAAGGAGATAGAGCTTGAGCTTTTCCTTCATGGACCAAGGCGACTCTCGTTAGCTCTACTTGGGCTTAGTGCGATTCGAAACTGGGATTTTTTCTAGCCCGAAGAACGAACAAAGACAACAAGGAGCGACTGATAAGGAGCGGTTCAAGCTTTCTGGCCATTCCAACTGCCTCCATTATTCTACTTTTTAAGCGCCATAAGCAGCCAAGCATAGTGGTTCGCTCAAGCAAAGCAATGGAGTTTGCGAAACTTCCGTTCCGGTAGTCCTTAACGCAAGGAAATAGTAAGATCAGACCCTCTAACCAGAATTCGATTACACACAAGCTGCCAAGTAAGCTCTCGAAAGAGCTACCTCAGAATGAAAGCTACATCAATCCAAAGGAATTCAATCCGTTATATCTCCACCTCGTAAAGCCGTAACAGCATCGACTCATTAATGCGCCCTCAAGGGGCAGCCTATGGAACAAGGAAGAGGCTCGGCAGGAGACTCGCAACTAAGCACCTAAGCCCTAATTTAATCTGGATTAAGCTACTTGTGCACCCGCAGTCTTATGGTCTGGTGGTTTCGCCGTCTATGTATGACGTACATAGCACTAACTCGACCTTAGGGGGCAAGTAGGCCAGGCCTCTTAAGGTTACCTAGTTTGCTTAATCGCAATGATCATTAGAGCTCTCGATACCGGCTGGATCGGCGCACCTGTCACTCACACTAAGAAGAAATTGGAAACTTAGTTTCATCCATCACACGAAAGAAAAGATCAGACTCGGCACACGGGAAAAAGAGTTCGTTTACACTTCAATCACCACAAAGTGCTGGGGCCACTGGAATAGAAAACTCAGAAGACCTAAAAATCATCACTCTGCTGCAGAAAAGAAAGGGAATCTATCTCCTACAGGTCTGCTGACGAGAGCGTCGATTGCTATTCGACGAAGGAACTTTGGATTTCTAGACACGGCAAAAACAATCAAAACTAGTGTCGTCTGCGCTGACTTATTGACAAGTTAAAGAAAGTCCAAATTAGCACAATCTTTTGGATATCCTAACGGGTAAACTCCAACCTCTCGCGGGCTGTGCCTGAGACCCCCTCTTAGTCTTAGGAGATCCCCTACGAACGGTCTGATAGAACCGGGAAAGAAAAAGAAAGTAGATTCAAAACTAGAAGACCAAGAACTTAACTGCTGGAGGAAGTCAAGCAAGCAGCAAATGACATAGAATAGGGTGGAATCTTGTAGGGAGGTGCAGATTCATTTCTGAATAGCAAAGAAGATCAATTGAATAAGAATAAGAGAGGAAAGCACGACTTCTTTCTTTCATGATGTAGTTGTCCTGCTTGAATCGATATTGGCTTAGATGTGATGCACCCAGAGAAAGATCATAAGGCTAAGGAGAATTGACACGAGTTTGAATAACTTCTTATCATGTTCAAAGCCGATTGCCCGCAGCTTTTGGGGGAAGAAAGACTAGTAGCACCACTTCTCAAGATAGAATGTCCCAAGTGAGTCGTAACAGGTAGTCTGAATCAAAGACTGCCCTTTGATCTCTGTTTTTACATTCCCCTACCCCGGGTGAGAAAAAGAAATGGAACTATCCAATCTCACTGTCAATGCAATTACATGATCTGTCAGCGCACACCCTTGCCAATCTACTTATGAGGAGGAGGTTTTTGAAGGGTCTCTTGATGCAGCTGAAAACTCTTTTTCTTCTCTTTCAAGACAGATGGCAGACTTGTCTCCCCTGCACTCTGGTGCTCCAGACGTAATCCACCAAATAAAAGATTTTTTGTGCTATAGTATGGATGTGTTGGCTGATGACGCGTGCATAGCACCTTTCTAGGATCTGATCAATGCAGTCCTTTTGACAGAGCCGACTTCCCCAGCTTCCTCTAATAGTAGTTGAGAAGTCAACTACCTCTCTTAGACTATGGACGAGAGTCTAAAGCTTACTGTAAGTGCCTTTCCCACTGCCAATGAACTGTTTACTTCGCCTATACCAACTCTCCTTTCGTGGGTATCGTAAAGATTCTTGTCAAAAAAGAAATATGATGGAAAAGGTTTTTCAAAGGGTAAAACCCGGAAAGCTAGTGCTCGTGAATGGGCTCCTTACATGCAGATTATATTAGCTGTCCTTAGGCTTCCTCTTATTTCGATAAAATCCTCCATTCACTTTATTTAATAACTCGTGCTTGATGCAATAAGCGCAAGGAGATTAAGCGTGTTTTTCCACAGATTGAAATTGTCTTGAATCGGCATACAGGCAAGTAGTAGATCTATCCTCCAAGCAGGTAATGAACTGGCCAGTGAAGAAGGCATCTTTTCCTTCCTAATACTTCTTTTGAAGGTTTCCGTCTTTTACTTGCTATTTATCTTGTCCGGTGACGTATTTCTATTTCTTTATCAGCAGGCTAAAGTCCCGAACTCCTGCTGTAAGACTCGGCTTCTTTTTCCGCCGAACGTAGGATGAAAAGAAGGGAAGATTAGAGATTGACCTCTCTCTTCCTGAGAGAAGAAGAACCAAAGGGCATCTTTTTGGACAAAAAAACCTTACAATGAAGAAATTCGCATTTTGGGTGAACTGGCTGGAGATATAGGTATCCCACCATAACTCATCCGAACGCTGCACGACGCTAGCCAGATCCCTAGGACGGGAGAGAAAGTTGAATAACAAACCATTGTACAGCAAAAAGGCTTCTTTGAGCCTGACCTCATCAACTGGATCAATTCGAATGCGAAATGGCAGTCTTGCAAGGGAAGGGGGAAAAAAATCATTAAAACGTGCAGCAGGAGGTTCTTCATTTCCTCACATAGAAAGTTGTCATCCATGGCGGAGCACTCTAAGTGAGCGCGAGACGGTGTTTTTTTTGGAGGGGTGTGTTGCGAAGAAGGAGTGTAGTTCTGTACTGGCTTACTGATGGTGGCCGAGTCCTCCTCTTTGATCTTGAAAAAGATAGTTATGATTACGAAGCCGCTTCCTAAATAGGTGTTAAGGAGCATATCAGAGATGTGCATGTTCAAATCTGAAGGCAGGTTTGCATTACATCTTGATCTCTGAATCTTAACTTAATTTATGGGTTCTTGATAGTGACTTTTTCACTCAAAAAATGGGCGCTTTTTCATTCAATAGCTCTTCTTCTCTTGAAAACGAAAATTCCACATTTCTGTCTCCAGAAAGTAACAAGTCAAAGGGACATCGGCGAACCATGGAAGGATACGATCCTGTGGCTTTCAAAGATGGGGTACTTCTCATGAGGGTGTCAATCAAGATCTATTCCTTTCATTGTTAGACAAGGAGCGAAGCTATGCCCTCTTGTGGGGCAAGTTATTGATTTTCTCCCCTTAGACTTTCATATACCATGAGCTTGGTTCCCCTTGGCCGGGCATAGAAGTCAACCATCCCTCTTTTTTCTCTTATCCAATGGTTGGTGATCAATTCAATCCCTTGTAAATAGAAAGGTGGACACACATCCGCCTTGTTCACTTCAAACTGAACTACTTTTTTTTCTTGCCGGCAAGCGCTACGGCAACGCTTATGGCTGCAATCCAAACAGCAATGGCCCTCGCGGATTTCTCCTGCGGCTCATACATAACGTCAGTTATCTGGTCCCCCCTATCAACAGCTATCCCTTTGGCCGCCTCTACCCTATGATTTAATATATCTGTTTTTCCGCCTGCACCGCATTCGCTATGTGTTCTACGCCTTCTATGTTTAAAAAGAGGTTGATTACATCGGGTATCTTTCCCCACCCCGCATCCGAAAGCATGGAATGAGGGCGTAAGCTATGGCGGAAAGGTCTCCTCCGTTTATTCCTTTGTTTATGGCACTGCTCATCTGTGTCAGCTGCCACCATTGTAGTCCGGGCTTGTTTCTCTTTTGCACGAGTGCATTTCTGATTCTCGGGTACTTGAGAAGTTCCCTGTGTGTTGCCGCCATTTGCTGGTTTTTTGCAATCTCGTGGTTCATGTTTTATTTGTTGTTCTTTTTCTATTATGTATTGGTGCCCTACTCGTTCCGTAGATACCCGTATCTTTCCGCATGTAACATTTTCCCCTGTTTTTCGTTATTAGCTCTCGGCCGGTTCTCGTTTCCGGCCTTTTTTACGATTTTTTCCGGTAAGGTTGCCTTTTCTGGCCAAAAAATTCTTTTTTGGGACGCCCATTTACTGCGGGCAGGTTATCTCTTAGCTATTCTTCTACTTTACGCTATTTCTTCGTGCGTGAGAGTATGCTTTCTTTTAAGGCTTATACATACATTATTTTTCTGCAAGCTGCGAGGGGGGGAATTGGGCAACCGGATTGAACTGATTAGGCAAAGCAAAAAAGAAGAAAATGCCATTGACATTGAATCAATAGTAAGTAAGAAAGCCAAATAGCCTATAGCCCATAGTTGGCTGCTTCTAGTGGACAACTAGGCTTTGAGGGAGGAAAGAGACTGTTGCATATTCATCTGACTCTAGATCTATAAATTTGCATTTCCATTCCCAGTGCAAATGATGGGCAATTGACTGTTTGCACGAGTAGGCTGTTAGAATGCCCTGTTGGTGGAAGGGGAAGGTTTTACATATCTATTATCTTGCCTCCTCTGTTTGTTTATCGCCGCGATTCCTTATCCCTATCCCTTTGTTGATGAATCCCATCTCTTCCTTTCATTTCTTCTCTCCTCAAACGAAAGGTCTTTCTTTGTTTAGTTCAAAGAGGGGTATTATGACCTGGTGGAAAAATATCTTAAATGGCAATGGCTTTTGTTATATTTGTTATAAATGGAAATGTCGCTTTTTTAGCCTTCTCGGGCAGCTGCTATTTGAAATCCATTCCCGCTGCTGTCGTCAACGGTAGAACTCCTCGGGCATCCGTCCGCTTCTGGAGTTCAGGACTGAGTCTCGATCTCTCCGTTTGCTGTTCCTGCTGCCCCGGTGAAAGATCGAATAAATGGGCGATATCAGGCCGATGCCTCCCCTTCAATGTGCAAGATTGAAGTTCTGTATCAGCTTATTGATGTTGTTGAAGTAGCGGTTGAATTATCCATTTCCGTTTTTTCCATGGAAGTTGGGAGTTCAGGAAGCTCGCTCTCCCCTAATTGGGCCAAAGAGAGAAAGTTCTTTATTAGAGCAGTATCCCGGGCTACTCCCTAACAACTGGCTCAATGGCAATGCTTTGTGCACTTAGGCTTAGCATTGGCTCAAGCCGCCCAGGGATGAAGTCGCTGGTCCTTTACTTTAGGGCCAGGGATGAAAGTGTCTGGTTTGATAGAAGCAGGCTTCCCTTGTTTGTTTTCTTTTTTTTTTTTCGCGATTTTTGATGAACCGTATGCATCAAAAGGTGCATGTACGGTTCCTAAGGGATAGAATTTGATCCTAATCAACCGACTTTATCGAGAAAGATTACTTTTTTTAGGTCAAGATATTGATAGTGAGATCTCGAATCAACTTATCGGTCTTATGGTATATCTCAGTACAGAAAGTGAGATCAAAGATTTTTATTTGTTTATCATGATCAAAAAGAAGGACAAAGACCAAAAGAGGGGAAGGTCGACCTTAAGCTCAAAACGAAAAGAACCGCGAGGGGCTAGAAAAGAGAGTACCACATGGCTATGTCTGTGGGACGACCTTCTATTTGGTCCCAGTAGAACAAGAAAGACGAAGATTGGAAAACATTAAGGAGTAGGTAGGCCTTAGCCTTCAAATCCACCTAGAAAGAAATACAAGAAGCTTCTATCATCGATTCCATTCCCATATGATTTTATGAAATTACATGCCTAAAACCATACTAAACTAAAAGGAAACTTTTCCCTCCATCCTTATATTTTTGTATGTAGTGAAAAGCCTTGCAATTGACATGAGAGAAAGAACGAACGGAAGGCAGTAATAGACCTATTGGAGAAGGAAAGGAAGAGAGGTGAAGCCCAGGCCCTCAATCACAAAGACGGGGCGAAGGGCCTACTATGGATGAATCTCAGTTCCTATCTTGGCCATCATCATTGACGAAATTGAGTGATTCGGTCGGTATCGGTCAAGCACTCTTCGCTCTACTCGGTCACTGAGCGATAGGCAACTCGATATGAGGGAAATTATTCTTCCAGCCCTTTTTCCGTTGAGAGAAGAACCACACTCAAACTCAAAGCTTTCTTTTCTGCGCTTAGAAAGCTGTCCGTCAAAGCTGTTCTTGGACTTCGATCAAAAAGGAAGTCTGCTCTCTCCTCTTTCATGTCCGAAGAATTCACTACTTGACTGACTTTGGGTTACAAACCTGATTCCATTGCCCGGGCAGAACGACCTTCTTCAACCAATTGCAAAAAGACAATAAAAGGGCGCAGGAAAGACTAAACCGAGGCATCTTCATAGTCAGAAGAGGGTTCCCCGCAATTCAGAGGGCTCAGCTCAGATCGAAGAAAAGAGCAAAGGGAGGTCTCTGATATACGATACGATCTTCTTTGAAAGAGCGGGATTTGGTTTGGGATACCAGTAGCTTGATTTTTCGGAAGGAAAAAGGGAAGCGGCTTAGCCTAGTCATCAAAGTTCATCTTCCTAGAAGGCATGGGGGAATCTCTTTGAAAAAAGGTTAAAGCCGTTGATGATTTATCCCATTATATTTATCCAATTATTAAGAGAAGAGAAAAGCACTTTCTTTTGGGACAGGGCCGGGTCTCAGAGTCGATTTCTAGGCTGAGCGTCTTAGACTACGCTACGATATTGGACGAGATGGAATAGCCCCAAGAAAGGAAGAAAATCAGAGAACCAGCTCTGATAGACGCCATGTTCTTTTCAGATATGTCTGTTAAGGGGGCCGGCTTCGGGCCAGTCATGGTAGAAGGAGAACTGCCAGACAAAGCAACAGAAAAGAAAAAAGCAAAGAAGTCAGCCACCGAAAAGCTTTTTTTTTTGATTTGAGAGGGCAAAAAGGTTCGAAGGGCTTCGTTTCAAGACTATGCTATGGGAAGACTAGACTCTTCCTAAAAGAAAGGACTAGCCCGGCAACATAGCAGCTTTTAGAGAAGCAAGAAAATCTTTCGACCTTCACGGGCTCTTAGATTTGAAGAGATGTTTTGTTAAAAGCTTTCCTTTCCAGCGGTGACTACTATCGAATCAAAGACTCCGAAAGAGGGCTATCAACATAGGTAGATTTCTTTTTCACTTATCACGCCATGCGGTTTGACCTGAAATTGAAACAAAGTATATTCTTTTTTACCTCGGAGAATGCGTTCACCCAATCGACCTGGGGGACGCCACACTATGTATGACTGAACAGAAGCTGATCGGGATGAGACAGTCCCGAGAAGGATCATCGGCAGAAGCAGAGGAGCCGAAGGAAGAACGAACTGTCCTTCCATACTGAAGTTCAGCTGGACTTTGGCAAAGAGGAGCGTCACAGGCAAATTAAAAGGCATTTGAGGGCACTAGTTTCAGGAAACATTCTATCGACCGTACTCTCATTCCAACTTCTCTTAGTCAGTCTTTCCAGATGGGAGAAGACCGATAGGAGGATGGGGACTAGCTTTCGACAAAGACTAAGACGGAGTTGGTGCTTGGCTAAGATAAGAAGAGTCTGAGACAAAGTTCGAAGATCGAAACTCAAACTGGGAAGGAACTGTTCTCGAATCGTCTTCTTGGTGCACAACCCCTTGGATTAAAACTATTCCGAATTCGAATTTAACGTCTATTGCGGATCTAAAGATTCTGGGCATCTGAGAACAAGCCCTTCTGAATCCATTTCGCACACCAAGACCTCTTTTTTTTTGCTAAGAGGGCAAGGACATTCGATTTATATTGATTAACGAGACCGGTAATCCCGCATCTGAGACAAGAACGGCTATTCCCCTAAGAAAGGAAATGGGGCATTCTTCCTTTTCTGATTCTAGTGCAGAACGCATTATAATATAACCGCTCCTTCCTTGTCCTCCTCTGGGCATGATGAATATGAGTGCCTTATTACTTTTAAAGCTAAATGTGGACATGAAAAGAGATTTTCTTTATAAAGGAAGATTCTGTCACAGCTGATGATTCAATTCATCTACACCAAGATTCTAAACCTTGTCTTCCCCGCTTCTCTTCGCCTGGGTATGAATACCATCTCTCAATTGAGTTTTTTTTCTTGTTTTTACTAGTCGTCTTATTTACCTCTTCTTCAATGCTTTCTTTCTAAATTCCCGATTCGGAAAGAAAAAGAAGTACTAAAAAGAACTTAGATAAAGAAAGCTTTGAACCAGCGATCCCTATTCTAAAGGTTAAGACCTCATCAATCTTCTGTTTCTGCCTTCTAAAACTAAAATAAAAGGGGTCTACGATCAAAACTTTTATCTTCTGGTCTGATTTTCATCAGCAGCGGCTTTGGCAGTCGTTCCTGAGTTGCCCATTGGTGTCTTTTCTGACTCCAGCCCGATTATCTTAAGGTAGTTAGTGACTTTCTTTTATTGTCTTGCTTAGGAGCTGGCCTTAAACTTTCCGTTTTTGAGCCCTTGTTTCCAATTATCAATCAGTCTAGACGCATAAAGAGAAAGGCATGATTAGTTAGTTATATTTATTATTTTAGTGAACTAATTCTTCTTCTTATCCCTTCTTAGCTCTATTCCTCTTATTCTTTATCTTTCTATTCTTCTTGGTCAGTGCTTTCCTAGCTCTACTCTTTCCGCTCCGGTTAGTGAATCCAGATCATTTAGTGAATCTAGAGTGGGATCCGTTAAACCTATGGCATGTTCGGAAAAAGAAGACTTTTTACTGATAGGCCTCCTCTTTAACTGGGGTCAATGCAATTGAGGTTTTTTATCTTGCGATAGATACCACTTCCGAATCACTTTCTTCCATAAGCAGCCGCTCTTCCTATTCAAAAGAAAGAGGAGGCGGGATATTTTCCCGAGAGTAAATTTTGCTCTTTCGAGAGCAAAGAGAAGCGCTTTTTTACCTACTTGACGAAAGGTTTTTCTACACGCCCACCGTTACCGCAGGACGTTCTTTACTCAGTTAGAGCAACATCAAGAGAAGTAAGAGGACTGCGTTACAGTAACTCTAACTGTCCTATCCTAACCTAAGGCTCAAATCAGTGACCGAATGCTTCCCGTTAGGAGAAGCACCGCTTTTGTCTGTCAACTCGCCTCTTACTCTGCTCTGAGCTTGGTCCCTTTCCACCCGGTTTTGACGAACCTATGATTTGCGTGGGAAGCTCGACTAGGAAGGTTTAGGCGGCTTTCCTTGCTTCAATTCAATCAAAAACAACGAAGCTAGCTTAGCTATCCTCTCCTACCGTGTGTATTGGACAAAGAAGAAAGAACCCTCTCTAATGAAGAGTAGGACCGCATGAGACTCGATGGTAGTACCGGTGAACCAGTTCTAGCCAAGGGTACTCGATCGACGAAGACCGAAGAGAGCTAAAAGCAGGGTTGGAGCCTGGCAATGCAGCTCAATCTGAGTCTGATTCTTCAGAGTGTGTGATAAGAGTAACCCGAACCTTATGAAAGCGATAAGGACGAATCTGAGAATATGGGTTTCGGAGGGCAAGACTGACCCAACCCATAGGGGGGGCGTATCATTCCTTTCTTTAATTTAAAACTTCTTTCTTTCACTAGATGCTGAGCTACCTTCTTTTAGGCACGGAAAGCCTAAAGCATCTCTTTCTTCTGTTCACCGGAAATGCGGGTACGGGAGTAATTGAATCAGAAGGCTGTGAGCATCCTTTTCTTGGGTTGGGGAAGGGAGTTCGCGTTAGCTTTACTAACCTAAGACAGAGGAGAGGGCAAGAACCCGATAGAATAAGGAGATGAAGCTCTCTCAACTACCAGTGCAGGGGCAGGAGTGGAAGCTTAAGACAGAGATCTGGGATTCCCACTCTCTAGAGGTTCTAGTTGGGTTGGAGCTTTCCTCAGTACGACTAAGAAAGGGGCTAACCAAGAGTGAAGAAGCTTGACTTGTCTGGCTTGCCTCTCGCTACCTTATACCTTCAATCGCTGGGGGCTTATCTTCTCAATGACGAAGCCTCGGAACAGAGGTTAGTAATAGGCTCGACCGAAGGGATCGGGTTACTCTTTCGCCCCGGGTTGAGTCAATGCTTTCTTCCTGGAGCATCGATGGAATGCAGCGCAGTCGTCGACCTTTTCGAAACGTAGCTATGAGAAGTCGAAACCACAGAAGAAGAACTACGCTATTCACTACGCGCTATTGAAAAGAAGGTAAGGAGACGAAAATCACCTATATTGATCCTTTACTGCTTAGTCGAAATGAAAAAAGAAGATGATGAATAAGTTAATATTCAAGCTCTTTGAAACGAGTGATGGGTAAATATTCTCTCTTTTATCCTTACCTAAGGCGTAGAGCTTTCCCCGGGAGTGAATAACGCAGTAAAGCCAGTTAGTTCTTCTCAATTCTCTTCCTTTATCTATCTTCACTTATTCTATTTCTAGTTAGAAAGCCAGATCGGATTCATCAATAGAATAGCTTGGGTGAGTCTTTCCAACTTCCATGACCCTTAGGGCTGGCTACACTCCCTACCGCCCAGTCAATTCTCTGACTATCAGATAAAATAAAGCAAAGAAAGCAACAAGAGTGGAGAGAACAAGCTCTTCAAGCTCAGCTTCGGCAACAGCAACTCGAGAAAGCAATTCATGAGGAACCGGCCACTTCTTTATATACGTCACCATTTGACGATCTGTCTGTTCAGGCAGGTGCCACGGAATTGAGTACGGAATCAGAGATGGGGGACAGCAACGTCAAAGACTGAGGGAAATGAGTTCCGAGACTCATCTAAGTTCCCATCGGCCGTTTGCGGGATGGGGAAAATCAGAATATAAGCTAAAAGCAACTGTCCCAATAGGCGCAAGGAGCGTTTACACTCGACAAGAGGTCTCAGAGCGACCCCTATGGTATGGCTAAGCTCCGTTCATAGCCGCACTGACGATCTGTCTTTAGTAGGTCGTCTATTCTTTCTTACCTCGGGATAGGAGTTCCTAGCCCCATTTTATTTAGTAGAGATCACCGGATCTTCTTTCTTCTAAAAGAAGTTCTGAATCTTCCTGTTCCGGCCGGGGTCAGTTGAAGGCAAGAAAGGGCGAAGGACCAGAGGGATTAGGCTTCGTTCCTGCGTATTCCTTCCTTGCTCTTGGGTTCCTCCCCGCTCCACTTTTCTCTCCCCGTGCCCAATCCTGCCCAGCTAACCAGCGCACCTTCACCAACCCATGTGTCCCGTTTCGGGGAGTCAGTCCTTCGATGAGCCGGATAGAGGGATAGAGATCACGCGCTCCATCTATCTCCTGCCGAACCACTTCGCTAGTCAAAATGGGTCGCATTCAGATATCTTTTGGCTACTCCCTCCACTTATGGCCCAGTTGTAACCTTTAACCCCCTCTCTCTTTTGACTTTCTAACAGAAAAAGCCTTTTTCCCAAACCCTTCCATCCACCACGCGCCTTGCCTTGTACGATGCGCTCTGGCATCCCCTTTGTCCAACAAGTAAGGTCCTCTTGGGACCCTTCTTGCAACGACCTCTGTGCCGCAAGGGGCCATAATAAGTCTTCTCTCAATCTTGAATATCAAGCAAAAAAAGAAATGCGAATTCTTAGCTGATCCTCGATTGACTGATCCAAGACGGAATGAAATCGATTGACTTGAAACAGTCTATCTACCGTCTATTGACTTCGTCCTGCGGGCATCTTCAAACGCGATCGATTCTTTCGGGCTTTTCTCACTCTTAATAGGTATTCTCGAGGCGAGGTCAATGAGATGCTCTAGTCAAGCTCCTCTGCTCACAGCACGACTCTTTGTTTCAATCCGTCTTGAATGGTCCTCTTTCCGCGGCATCATCCTAATATTATGCTTGGCACGGTCCTCTTGATTCAATCTCAAAGGTCTTCGCGCGGCCTCTCTTTTTGTGAGAACATCGAGACGTGAGGAGTGAATAAGCCAATGAGAAAGCTGAGAAGCCGAACCCGGGCAGGGTGTGAAAAGGATAGAATCCAGCCGGGGTCTGGAAGATTGCCCTCACCACTTCAGTTCTCATAGAAGGAGAAGCTGTGAGCTAATAAGAAGAAGGCTCGCAAATCTTTATCCCCTAGCCCTGCTCCCCCGATGCCTTCTCCCGAGAATGAGATTGGAGAGGGAAGGCCCCGCCTCGCTCCCCGAATAGACGGATCTAATGACGGAACTAAATGCCCTGTTGATAGATAACCCCTTGCGGCTACCTGTTGATTGAGATTTAAATAAAGGGATGGGAAATTTCCAATTAGATCGAGATTCTTCTTTCTTGTTATGGATAGAGGTTAGCTTTGCCAGCTGTAACCGATGCTACAAAGGTTGAAAACGGAGATTCCTTGATGCCGTTCGCTTGACGTGAGGTCATTCCTTTCAACTAGCCTATACCCATCATATGAGGAGCTTTGGATCAAATGGTGCCTAGCCTTTCGAAAGGAAGCCTGTCTGTCTGTACACACCTTATGACTCGAGTGTACCAAAAGAGATCGGATCCAGATTCAATACTTCCGGGATTTAGGGGTTGTTCTTCGCTGAGAGCTTCTTCACTCAATTACCAAGATTCAATCGACTTTCTTTTTCCGTTAATAAAAGAGAGGAGGTATAGCACCAGCCCTCAAGCACTACACCAATAATTGACAAGCCGGATAAGCCGGGTAAACTTCTCCCTCTGCTGCTACTGGATATCGACCTAAGAGATACTAGACCAGGTATGAAAGGAAGGGCTTAGTCTCCGTAGATGGAATGAGAATACACAGGAGGTTAACTCAGTCCTATTATTAAAAGAAGTAGCGCCTTCGCTTACTCATTCCTCCGTATGGCTTGGGGGTCGGCTTGCCGGACTGACCGACTAGTAGTTAGAATACCTCCCCTCCACATCCTCCGCCTGCTGCTTAGGGGTTGCTGGTGACGGTGCCATCCTCAGAATCCTTCCTATTCGGCTTCTGGCTTCAGCCTCAGATTTGTGCTGCCTTTCGGCCTTCGCTTGCTTCAATGTTGCCATGAATACGCTTGTTGGTTGACTGATCCTTTGTTTGATATGATCCTACTATTGAAGACCTTTACTTTTGACCTTCCTGCATCCTTTCCTTCTCCCTTTGGAGATGTTTAAACTATTGATTGCCGTGTTCTACTTGGCTTACAGAGATGTTTTAAAGTGTTTTCTTCTTATAAGCAAATAACGGCTCACGCTTTTTCACTGGATGTGCTTTTGAACGGGTCAAAGAACTATGAAATTGTTTTCTTCTTTCTTCAATTCAAACTTCAAACCTCGTAAGCCTTTATTTACTATTCCACCCGGTAAAAGCCAACTTTACGATTTACTGCTTCCAGTCTTTGCTGTCCAATCCGTAAGTCCTTACTTGAAGCCCTAGGTAAGGTTTAGTCTTCCAAGTAAAGTAATGCAGAATGGAATGGTTGATGGACTTGCTTTCTCGCCTTTCCGCAGGAACCTCTGTCTCACTTATTGACCTCTAATATAATCTGAGGGTAGCCCAGTCAGCTTACTCGCACCTATAGTGGCAGCGCCTTATTCCACTACGTATCTGTCTGTCTGTTTAAAGAAAGAAATTGGTTAGTTAGATCACGCAAGAACTGGCGTACCAAGGGAGATCTTTCGATCACTCTGTTAGACCCAAGGCACGTCTTCATCAAGCTCTCGAACAAAGAAAATATGCACCAAAAGAGAAGTTTTTTATTGAGGGAGTTTAGGGTTTTCTGCTGGAGCCATGATTTCCGTCTCTGCAATGGTGATCCAATGCATGCGCGGGTATCGCGACCCCATCTGCCTATTGTCTTCTTTTTTGAGTTTCGCCTGACGTCTCGACTTTCGGAATTGGCCTGACTGGTCCTACGAAGCTTGTCTCACGCCCCAACGTAGCTAGGGTTTGTGTAGAAGTCGGTCTTCTCAAGGAAAACCTCCAAAATCGTGTTTGGATTGGATCTACTGTGTATGGATCACCAGCAAGAAATCGTTTCTTTTTGAATACCTAAGTTCTGCACGCATTGCAGACGACAAGGTCATGCCCGTTACGAATGCAAAGTGGCAAATAAGGAACCTGGTGTCAACCCGTCACCGAGAATGGCCTATGTTCCAAGAACCAATGCTACCATCAGAACCTACCACTGAAACGATGCCTGCTGCTGATAATGCGGCTCTTGTTCAAAATGCACCTGCTGGTGTGGCTGAAGCTGCAAATAATGCTCCGGTTTTTTCTTTTTATTTTCATGCTAATAACCAAAGCTTTTAAGTAAGTGAGGGCTGCTATCATACTAGCGAGGAGGACACGGGCTCACTCTCTGTTCAACAGAAAGGGAATCCTATTAGGGAAAACTTGCCTTATCTCACTGCTTTCACTGGCTAACCCTACATAGCTTTACCAGTAGAGAGAAGGAGCACCCTTACTTTGCTGTGATGAAACAACTTTCTTTACACTTGATGGCTTGGAATACGATTATACGTCTAGATGGGGGCATTTCAGGTCTTTTCTTTCACTCGAGACGATGATAATTTGCGTAATGCGTAAGAAAGATTCTATGATGAGCCCGAACCTTTCCTCGGACACCTTAAACTTAAAGTCAAGTCAGTTCCTCAACCCCGTCTGTGGCTGTTGGTTAATTGGTAGAGGAGCACGATCAAATAGATATCAAAAACTAATGCATTTTGATGGCTAATCTATCATTGAGGGGAGACTTTGAGTTCAGTTAGATCTTACTTAAAAGATCATTAGATCGGAGGTTGGAGTGTCACTTTCCCCGGAACTTTCTGTTAGGATGTTAGCTTCTCTTCCCCCTCATTCCTGCCTTCACTCGATTCCAACATCAACTGGTTCTTAAAGAAGGTGGTCTGACCTTACTCCAATTCCCCTAGGGTTAGGGGGTAGCTGCAACAACATAAGATGGATAAGCAGGGGTCTTAATGTCTTTAGTTCGAATGAATCCTCCTCCCTTTGGAACTCTATAGAACCTTCTGTCCCTTCGGGTAGCTACTCGGATAAGCAGCTTAGCTCATTAGCTCATATCAGATTTAGCTAGACGGGTTGGTTTGGAACATCAAGCAAGATCCACCAGCAAAAGGTAAGTATCCGAAGACGTGATCCAAGGTTCCATTCTCCGGGGGTGTAAGCCTTCTTTCTCAATATCCTCATCTGCCCTATCTCCTTTTCACTCTATTGAAGTGGAGCTAATTGAAGACTCACATGGATGAGGCTATACCTATATTCTATCTTAAATAAAATGGGAGACGGAACCAGTTACAAGTAAATACTTGTTTACTCCCTAAAGGGATAATTCCAGTAGTACCGATCAACCTTTCTGTGAAATCCTTTCCGCCGGTACATCATAAATAAGAAAAGAAGAGAAGCTTCAGTTTCTTGCTTATCTATGGAATATCGCATTGTTACTGGCCTTTCAAATCCTTTCCCCTGGTCTTGCCTCTCGTAAGGGTGTTGATATCCTCGATTCGACGAATCTTGTCTTTCGCGTGTTGAAATTTTCCTGGTGTGAAAAGTGAGCCTGAACTGACTTGGAAGTCCGATGAGTTTGCGCGACGGTTAAGGTTTACCTTGCCTCTCGGGTAGGGGCGTACGGGTTTGCTAAGCATTACATCCACGGGAAAACCTCCGAGAGAGTCCGTTTGGCAGCAAACCATAGCCAGTGGAGTAGGATGAGGCGGCCGGAAGAAACTGAGCCCGGACGAAGCCAATCACATTGAGTTGTAGATTGACATAGTGAACCTTCAGTGTACTTATAATACAAAGTAAGAGTTGAAGCTGAGCATTCACCCTAGTGGCACCTCTGACCTCAGATGCAGATGTTAAGCATATAACTAGCGAGCGAACCTGACTGAGCCTGCCTTTCAAGAAAAAAAGAATCCAGCAGAAGCTGAATACTTGGCTTCAAGCTTCTCAGCGCCATAAACGTTGTTACCTATTCGACTATTCTAAACGTAGCTTCAAAGCTTTCTATAGCGCTTGCTTCTCTCGGGAATTGTTTCTAAGCCGACAAAGGCACTGCTTCGCCTACCGACACCGCTCGCTAACCGGTTACCTTCTGTTACCCTTCAATCGGCGGGCCTTGGCTTAGTTTTAGAGGTTAGTTACACATCTATCTCACTTGTAACTACCTGACATACGCTATCAAACTATTGAGATTAACCCGAATCCGGGGAAGGAAGAGAATGCATTGGGAATGGTGATGCCGGATGGACTTGTAGAAGTGGGCTCACCAGCATAGGAAAGGTTGAGTCGATCCCAGAGAATGGATTAGTTGAGAACTTGGTGGGGGTTCCTTCGCTGTTGATGGCTCTTCGTTGGATCCATAAGGTTGGCCTTTTGATACGTTATTTCATTCGATCGAGAACCCAGAAGATTCCTATTCCTTCTTTGGTAGCTATTTCCAAGCCGAGAGATAGAGAGAAAGATGGTTCTGTTCGAGGTTGCTTAGCGGCGCTGGCTGGAGATTGGGAAGAGGAGAGAGGTTGGTGGATGGGAGAGCAATAGAGGAATTGGATTCATGGTTTCCACTACTAGAGCCCGCCCGGGTCTTTGTCCCGCTTAATGGTTTTAAGAATCGAGTCGCCTTCGACTGCTTCTCTTGCCTCATTAGATCCACTCGATGCTAGATCACTTAGATCCGAGTACAGGAGCGAGGTTATTCCGCCAGCACTGGAACTTGAAAGAGCAGAAGAGGTTCATTGGCTGCGGGAGAGGAAGAAATAGGTGGCCCTAGGAAAGCAGAAGAAAGAATTGATTGGATGGCTAACAGAGAAGAGAACCCGGGAGATGATTGCTTATCGCAGGGGAAGATGGTGGAGGGCAAAAAGCGCCTTCCCTTTGATCGGTAGCCAGATGAATGAGTAGTTTAAGGCTTGGATCCATGGATGGGAACATGAGGTGGGCTGGCTTCGGATCCACAACTGGTGGAGAGTACCGGGTGAATCATTGGAACGAGAGTAGCTTGTTCGTTTGACATGAAGGAATGAACGGATCCGGTGGAATTCAAAATAAGATGAGGCTACTATTGGTCGGACTCTAACTAGCCAGTCCCAAGTCAAGCCGGTCAGTATCCGGTGGTCAGTAGTGGGCCGAAGCATCCGGTCAGTTAGTCCAGTCTGATTTCTGGCAAGCCAGTAGGTGTCAGCGAGAGGGCCCTCTGGTAAAGTAGCAGTTCGAGCAAGAGAGAAAGTAGCTTATGAAAGAAAGAGATAAGAACTATGACTTAAACGATTTCTGTCTTACTTTCGGTAACTTATTCAACCGATGGATGAGAATGAAAGAAGGTTGATCTTTTTTTAATCGAGATTCTTGGGTGAGTCTTCCATGGGGGGGAAGCTTTTCTTATTCCGAAAGAGTGCTAGAAGCTAGAAAACTCCAAAGGCAATGCAAGAAAAGGGTCTAAGGCGCAAGGCAGCAGGAAAGCAAGTCCTCGGTCGTAAGAAGAGCTTTTATGTGCTTACTTTTTCGTAACTTTCCATGGACTAAGGTTTCGGTATTTGGGAAAATCCGAGTCGATAGAACTGTAAATTCAATTTTAGAAAGGGTCAGGGAAGTTCAAAGCAAGGTTTTAGAAGTAAGCAAGGTTAGATGATAAGTCATTCCCTGGGGATATAATTTATATACTAAGAGAAGAGGGTAAGCTTTCTTGATCCTGAATCCGAACTTTCCCGCAATTCAGAGATTGATTGGTTGAACCGGTAGTTGAGCTGAGTGCTTGCCCGCTTCGCGCCTCTCCTTGACGTATTGCTGTAAGCCAAACTCCTTATGTCACTTCTGTCTATGGGATTGTCACATACATTCTAAAGTAGCTTGAATTTCATTCCCTTGCGTCGATAAAGCCTTCTTGAATTGAACTACTTCTTTGCTTTCGAGAGAATCCGTGAATGAAGTAAGAAAGGTTCTTAGCCAACCAAGCGTCAACTATAAGGGTTAGGATTAATCGAGCCCTAAGTATAGGCCTCGGTCAAGCATCAGTCACAGGATCAGACTCCACCTTTCCTGCTTGACTTGAAGACTCTCGGGGTGCCTCTAACCAAGAGCGGAACCTCCCTTTACATATGTATTTATTGGTTCGAGAGATGCCACCTCAACATATTAATTATCAGATTCGTTCTTTGTGTCAGCTTCTGCGAACCCAGTCTCATACTCGGAAAAAGCCTTTAAGGCCCGATACTCTCTCTCAGCAGCAACATCCACCACAAGATCCGATGCAACAAAAGCTGTTCCTTCTCCAGATACGGGAGCTTTCTCCGGATTCAGTTGATGATTCTCTTTCAGTGTAATCTCTGTTTGAAAGACCTTTCCGTTGTCAATTAGTCGGGTAGCTTCCCACCTCCACTCTAATAAGCTTTCCTGTCCTGGCTTGAAGCTTTCAGTGAACTTATTTCAGACCCCTATCTTTCTTACTTGACTGCTTAGCCGAGGAATCTTTCCTTTTCGGTCTCCTACCTGCGTTCCTAAGCTAGCGTCGAGCTCCGTAACCCTATCCTTCTGAGTCGGGCTAGTCCCATACCCACTTTCTTTCAACTATAAGTTACGAATTGAACCTTTCCTCATAGTCTTCGAAAGCCTTGGATTAACGGAGACTTTACATGCACCGGAGCCGGCTACTTTCTCTCTATAAGAAAGTAAGAATGCGGGGTAGGAATTGCTTTTGTTCTCTATTTACGATCGCAAAGTCTGCCTTCTTCCTAACAGCTTTTCATTCTCTAGCCTATAAAATCAATGAACGTAGGAAGCTTACTGAGACTAGGCATTCAATGGGAATTCTAGACTCTTAAACTAATTGAAGAAAGAAAGCGCAAACCAGTCTAGCCAGCTGGACAATCAGAGTCATGTTTAACACATAGGTTTTCGATCATGTCAGCACCCTTCCCTTGAAGCTCAACCATCCGGGATGCTAGTTTTCTGAGGATGATTCTTTCGCGTAAGTCAGGGGAGTGTTGAGCCGATGACCTTTTCAGCATCGCTGTGAGAGCATCCGAGTGAAGAATTTCTTCCAATGGCATGCTGAATGAAATAGTTTCTTAGTGCTTCCCTTTGTTCTTGAAAGAGATCAAGACTGGTAGGCAGGCTAAGGCCAGAGATTCAATGCCCGAGGGAAGTCCTAACCCTGTATGAGAGCTTGGCCAGCAAGCTTTTGGACATTGAATGTACACTCGAGGAGGACTGAACAGATGTAGAGGATCCTGACAAACTTGGAGAAAGCACACCTTGAAGAGTTGACATCTGAGATTGAAGATGATGTCAACAGTTAGCCAAGAAGGTTTATGGCAAACTGGAAGGAGGGATAAATGATCTACCTTAGGTAATGCTCTGCTTTCAGTGGGAACCGGTGGAGATTGAGGTGAAGGTCTTTTTTTTAGTCTATCCCTTGTCCCATATCTGCTGTTTTCATCCAACTAAAAATCTCGTAAGAGAAGAAAGAAACTTTACGCCCAAAACTCCCATGTCTTTCTTGGTTGGACCAAGCCAATCGGTGATTTTCGACAAGTCTTTCCTCTTGTTGGGGGGAGCGGAACTGTCTTTGAATAAATTTGATATGGAGAATTTGAACGTCGTATCCATATTTCTGGGGATCGGAGTAATCCTTTCGGTAACCATTTTTTGTGCGGGACAAGTTTACGAGCGAAGTACTCTTGTGGAACGTATACATAAGTTAGATCTCGAGAAACTCAAACAAAAAACCGAAGCAAAACTAGAAATGCTTTGGAACCTTTATAGGGATAGGGATGAAAATATGCGATTACCGGAAGGACTCAGTTTCAAAGACATAGTTGACCATGCCTTTATTATGAACGAAACTCTTGAAGAACTAATTCTGGGGTTAAACCAAATCCATTTGGATCTCATTTGTAATGGCACGAGCAGTAGGTACTTTGTTGACATTCTGGATACGTATGGCCATATTGTGGGTATGTAGTTAGGACTTGGTTTTTCTATTAACTTTTTTCTCGTACCTTAAACCACCTTCTAGACTTTCGGCGGAAAAAGAAGCCGAGCCTTACAGCAGGAGTTCGGGACTTTCCTTTCGCCTGCAACAAATCGTAAAGTCGTCGCGCCGGGCCCCGGTGTCGAGCGAAGCATCAAGAAAGAATTTCAATTGGATGAGAAATCTGGTTCGATGGCTGTTCTCCACTAACCACAAGGATATAGGGACTCTCTATTTCATCTTCGGTGCCATTGCTGGAGTGATGGGCACATGCTTCTCAGTACTGATTCGTATGGAATTAGCACGACCCGGCGATCAAATTCTTGGTGGGAATCATCAACTTTATAATGTTTTAATAACGGCTCACGCTTTTTTAATGATCTTTTTTATGGTTATGCCGGCGATGATAGGTGGATTTGGTAATTGGTTTGTTCCGATTCTGATAGGTGCACCTGACATGGCATTTCCACGATTAAATAATATTTCATTCTGGTTGTTGCCACCAAGTCTCTTACTCTTATTAAGCTCAGCCTTAGTAGAAGTGGGTAGCGGCACTGGGTGGACGGTCTATCCGCCCTTAAGTGGTATTACCAGCCATTCTGGAGGAGCAGTTGATTTAGCAATTTTTAGTCTTCATCTATCTGGTGTTTCATCCATTTTAGGTTCTATCAATTTTATAACAACTATCTTCAACATGCGTGGACCTGGAATGACTATGCATAGATTACCCCTATTTGTGTGGTCCGTTCTAGTGACAGCATTCCTACTTTTATTATCACTTCCGGTACTGGCAGGGGCAATTACCATGTTATTAACCGATCGAAACTTTAATACAACCTTTTTTGATCCCGCTGGAGGGGGGGACCCCATCTTATACCAGCATCTCTTTTGGTTCTTCGGTCATCCAGAGGTGTATATTCTCATTCTGCCTGGATTCGGGATCATAAGTCATATCGTTTCTACTTTCTCTGGAAAACCGGTTTTCGGGTATCTAGGCATGGTTTATGCCATGATCAGTATAGGTGTTCTTGGATTTCTTGTTTGGGCTCATCATATGTTTACTGTGGGCTTAGACGTTGATACCCGTGCCTACTTCACCGCAGCTACCATGATCATAGCTGTCCCCACTGGAATCAAAATCTTTAGTTGGATCGCTACCATGTGGGGGGGTTCGATACAATACAAAACACCCATGTTATTTGCTGTAGGGTTCATCTTTTTGTTCACCATAGGAGGACTCACAGGAATAGTCCTGGCAAATTCTGGGCTAGACATTGCTCTACATGATACTTATTATGTGGTTGCACATTTCCATTATGTACTTTCTATGGGAGCCGTTTTTGCTTTATTTGCAGGATTTTACTATTGGGTGGGTAAAATCACAGGTCGGACATACCCTGAAACGTTAGGGAAAATCCATTTTTGGATCACTTTTTTCGGGGTGAATCTTACCTTCTTTCCTATGCATTTCTTAGGGCTTTCGGGTATGCCACGTCGCATTCCAGATTATCCAGATGCTTACGCTGGATGGAATGCCCTTAGCAGTTTTGGCTCTTATATATCCGTAGTTGGGATTTGTTGTTTCTTCGTGGTCGTAACAATCACTTTAAGCAGTGGAAATCAAAATAAATGTGCTCCAAGTCCTTGGGCTCTTGAACAGAATTCAACCACACTGGAATGGATGGTACAAAGTCCTCCAGCTTTTCATACTTTTGGGGAACTTCCAGCTATCAAGGAGACGAAAAGCTATGTGAAGTAAAAGAAGAAAAGGTCGACGACTGCTACTAAGAACCTAACAGAACTTTTTCGAAAAGAAAGCCATGGTCGAAGCGGTGCGCTCATTCTGCATTTTTTTCGTTCAAGTTCAAAAGGGCACGAGAAAAAAGCAGCTGGATGTAATAAAGGAAAAAGACTTGCTAAGCTTGGATGCAGCAAATGAGATAGATTGAATGAAAGCATTGGATCAGGGCATCCAATCACAGGCGAAAGGTATTCGGAGTTCTTCCCCGGAAAAGCAAAGTCCTTACTTTGACTTAGACTTACCCGAATCAAGTCAAGGCGATGAAGCAGGCGAAAGGCCCATCTTATTACTTATTATAAGAGTTCTCCCTCTCCCCGGGCCTAGTCTGACTCATCAAGCTGCAATGCAAAAGTTGTCCTTTCAGCATTCCATTAGTGTTCATTGTATCATTGGCCTGTAATGAAAAACGATTCTAGGAGAGAAGTTCGTTATCTACGTTTCTTATCATTAGATGAGACAGTTAGCCGGATGAGTGCCAAAGACAACAGCCGATTGTCCCTGCTTGGAGTTAAGAAGGCACGCGCCCTCACGCTTTCGAGCAGAATATCCATACCTTTCTTTTAGTAGTGAATGAGATGCTTGACAATAACGCAAAATTCAGACATAACATATAAGGTGTAACACAATGCCTTAAGTGTGGGAGGTCAGCACTCTCTTTTGTCTTTTTGCCCAATATCTCCTTCGGGAAGGAGCGAAACCTTGACTAACCTTTCCCTACCGAACATAAAAGTTTGCATTGGGAGCCCCTATCATTTTTTAAAGAAAAGCAGTTAGTTGTAACGAGGTCTCCCGAAATGATCGTGAGAGGCACGTACCCAGCTGGGGATTCGAACCCGACTCTTCCAGGGCTTCTTCATGTTATAAGATGACGGCAACCGCTACCACCACTCCGAAAGGGCAACCTCCTCTATAAGATATAAGAATTTGCTCGAATACGAGAACGTAAGCGCTAGGTAAGTCTAGTCATCAACTAGACGTTTGGGTATAGTCGCGTTAGCGCTTTTCTGATCGCTTTGAAGCTTTAGCTCTCGATTCGCTCGCCATAACAAGCTGAGCGTCATGGTCGAACACACACACCCTTACCTTAAGGTAAGGCACGGTTAGCCGGTCAAGAGACAAGACTTTATTAGAAAGAGGACAGTCACAGACTCGCGTTTAAGTCAGAGTCTCAGCGAACAAACACTCACTTAATCGAAAGCTAAATAATAAACTTTGGAATGGTAACGAAGATCGAAATCCTTCCTTCCGGCAAGGTCGAACATAAGGCAGAAAGATCAGACTCAGTTCGAGATTCCTTACGAATTAGGGTAAATCAAGGACCCTTTCTTCCTAATCAAAAAGAAAGCCCTGTTCTAGCAAACTCTGTCTTAACAGATGATTCTTTAGATTCGGATGGAGATGCTTTTGAGGGGCTTTATTTAGCTGTATGTTACGAAGCGTAGGGTCTTTCAACAACTAGAGCGGTCCTCTCGGAAGGATGTTGACCCCGTCACCGATGCTCTTGGCTTTCGTGTGTCACTGATTTAGCTTCCGATTGGGTCAGTGTGAAGCATTGGGTTTCTGCCTTAAGCTCGCCTGTGACTGTCCTACTCTCCCAAGTCAGTTTCGAATCTGGATGACCTACTGTTTTGACTACGTTACAGCTGGATCGGTTAGTTCTGGGATGATTGATGCCTTCCATACATCAGCATTCTAGAAGTACAGCTTTTGTTGTGTGTGTTCTTTCCAACTGGAAAGACTTGGCTGGCTAGCCCCTTCTTTCCTTATCTAATGACATAGATAGAAAATTCTTGCCGGAGAGTGATAATTGAGTAACGATTGATTCAAGCCCGTCACAAGGTGCCAGAGTAGACTTCTAAGCAAGATCGAGTATAGAGTGAGGAAAGCCTTAGTCTGAAAACACAAGAAGTAGGTAGCCGTTATCAGTCCACCGAAAGTGGTCAATCAGGCTTCGCACCTTCCCTTACTAAGCTTTCAGTCCTAATAGCTACTTCCTTGCCTTAATAAGCTCCCAGGAAAGCCTGCTTTAGAATATAAGAGTTTTTTCTTTCTGCCACTCAATCAGAAGTGTTATACTAATAGGTTGATGCTTTCGCTTAAGCAAATGGTGCCTTTTGGTCCCGTCTCCTTTTGGGCCCATTGGTAGCATAGGAGAACCCGACGTAACTAGAGAGTAGTTGTCGGCAAATCAAGTCGACGATCTTTCCTTTTCCCGGAGCGCCTTCCTTGACGCGTCTGCGTCTGGTGCCTCGGAGCCTGCGGTATAGAGAACGGATCTGAATCAATATCGAATGCAACCTCTCCCGCCGTGGAACTGTTTCCGTTTTTCAATCGAGGTATATTGTAGTTTCCTCGGGTCGTCGCCGCCCCACCCCTTTTTGATTTGACCCATAATCAGGTTTTTCCCATCCCAAGATAATAGAAGAGGCAAAAGAAGACCCATACCATAGCCATAGATAGGTAGGAAGGGACAAGATTGGAATAGAATCAAGTTGGCAAAGCAAAACCACTGCTGAATCTGGACTAAGCCCTCACTCCACGGCTCCTCAGGGAAAGAGAATAGGAACAGATAGGAGCACTTAGACTTGGTTGGAGGCCTGACCTATCTATAAAGAGGCTTGTAGCTTCACCAGAATCAGATGCATATGCCGTGGATCATCGGCTTTCAATTCCGGCGTTCCAGAGCAGAGTAGTAGTGATTGGCAAAAGAAGCCTCTAATCCCAATGACTTTAGGTCTCCCTAAAGCTTAGGTCAGGGTGGGCACCGGGCAGTAAGAATATTCACCGACCAGTGTTCATATTGGAATGGGCTCCGCCGGAGCTAGGAGAACAGCAGCTCTTCCGAAAAAGAATCTGACAGTTTCAAGTCCGTGGGAATCTTCCTCCTGGGATGAATTGCCTTCAATCATCTATCGAATTGGAATTCTCTGTCGAAAAAGGGGAAGGAGGAAGAATTGCGTTCTAGTGTCCTATTTGTCTAATCTAATAATTATTATAAAATTCCCCCCATTCAATAATTCGTATTCGTAGCGTCCGATTCCATTCCTGACTAGCGGACAGAAAGAAAGCAAGAATTCTTCCTGCTCTACGATTAACTCTTCCGTTTAAGGTCAGGAGGTACGAAGTGACTTTCCTCGTTAGGACAGCCAGAAGGGCAGAGCTCTATGTTCTATTGAAAGCTGTTTCAAAAGAGCGCATTCGATTCCTCCTCGTACATTTCTATTAGATGCTTGAATGTCGGAAATCGGATATGGCAGCATTTATTTGGGCCTTAACTTAATAAAGAAGGATGGCTAGTTACTTATATTTATTCATACCGGGAATTTTGTCCCACTTTTCTTTTTCCTTCTATTCGGATCTTTCCGGCGAATGTTGAGAATGGTCTGTTCATGAAACTTCGGGTACCTTTACTATCGAAAAATGATGTTCCCAGGAGCAAAACCATCTAAGCCAAGATCGTGAATTCCTTTCACTAGCAGCCTTAATGCCATGCCGACAAAACATCAACAGGATCGGAATCAGGGAAGGCGGATTCCATAGTTGCCTCACAGCCTGCCTATTCGAGAACATCTGCTCGTGGGATCTGACTAAGATGACATTTGATCTCGGCCTGGCCTAGCGCTTGAAAGCATAAATTTCCATAAGCCGTCAGGGCAAGAAGGTCCTTAACAACCGATTCCTATTCTTTATATGTCATGTCACTTCCTCGTCCATTAACAAGGCAAGAGCAAATGAAGTCACCGCGCTCTTTCCCTCTCACCAGTACTTACCTATAAGGGATGGGGCGGAACCGGTTCAAACCAACAGCCACTTTCCTTAATGGCTACCCGCTTTCGAGTGAACTCTTGGACTGGCTGAAAGGGAAACTGTACAAGGCATTTTCCACTCGTTTACGAATTGTAAAGGAAAGGATTGTTGCACTCTCTTGCTTGAATGAATCGACATTTGTGGATGGTTGTTTCTTTGGGATTATTTTATCTATATTTAGAACTACTGGATCAACTACTCCGGCTTTTAGCCTTTTGAACCAGTGGAACCCTAAAGTAACTCGCCCGTTCAAACTCTTCTGTCCATCCCATCTAAAGCCTTTCATCAGTGAATCCGGGGACAGCCGCTGCTTTATTTAAACAGCTAAGATAAGGTCTAAGACCGTCTCTTTTTTTCCACATCCTCATTCCTCCTTATTTCAGGATACTTTTTCTTTTAAATGCTACGGAACCAGCTTTCCCAATCAATAAATTCAAATTAAGGGGGTCAATTCCCTCGGTGCGATGGGGGAGTTTGTTCCTCTCCCTATGGCCCGGATCGTCTAAAATGAAGTACGATCACCTCTTAGGCGACCTGACCGGTTAAAGCGCTTCATTTAAATGCTTTAATATGGTTAGGTTTACCTAAAGTGAGTCTCTTGGTTTGAGATGCTCACTACTTAGTAACAGCTGAGTGCCCTACTAGACACTCCTTCGTGGGGTGGCTGTGGTCGAGTCCGATGTTCTGTCACAGTGTGACTTATTTTATCGAGATCTCTGTTAATTTCTGGATCTCCTGATGAGGAATCGGTGGAGAGTCCAGCCCCAGCAATGTGGTTGTGATTCCCTATCGATCGCTTCCGAAAGGGGTGAAAGGCGACCTGAAAGGAAATTAGTTATGAGAACTTTATTTGATAAGTTACTTACTTTGACACCCATCCGGTGGCAGAGAGTATTGGAAGACTTTCGGGTGATGGTGACTATCTTGAAAAAGATGGTCCTCCTCACCCTGGACGGCTATACTAAGGAAGTTTGCATAGCAGGCTACCTTTTCTGCAAGAAAGTTCGACATCTGGTTAAGGGATCAGGACTTCTCTTCACCGCCTTGTATTTGAAGCAATGTAGTTCATCGCTCCAAATATGGCGGTTGTAAGAAATCTCCTGAGCTCTTGCCAGTGCCGATCTCTCTCACTAGGTCCGGGTGCCCTCGCATAATCCCGTCCTTTCATAGGAGGATGATTTATAAGAGGGATGATAAAGCCGATCTGTTGGTTAAGTTATACTTGTCTTTCTTCACACTTAGTAATTTTATTAAGCTGTGTCCAAAGATAAGTAAGAAGACTGAAAAGTCTATAACCCAACCGGATCAAGTTTTATTGGTATTATTAAGGAGAAAATACCTGATCTCGTCAACCGATACCTGCCCGGAGTCTCCACCATTCCCTTAAACCAAGGGATGAAGTGGGTTCCGACCTGGAAGTCATTACCAACATTCAAACAAATGAATGACCTGCTGAGACAGAACGCCAGAGAGCAAGGAATTGGTTTCCCTTTCAAGGGTAGTATCAAGTCTTGCTTTCCTGCCGTATTCTTTGAATTATCAGCTTATACTTTCCTCCTTGAGTTTATACACTCTCGGGGGGAGCAGTGGTCATCAGGTATTCTCTGGCCTGAGAGAACTAGGTTCGCATTGGACCGTCAGAATATCTCAGGATCTGATTTAGATCAGTTTGAGAAGACATGCGGTCCGCAGCTGCCTAGCTATCGAGACCTGAGGATACCTCCTATTACAGGAAGGCTGGGTTGTACTTTTGAGGGAGGGGGTAAAAGGCGGATTTTCGCCATTGGGAACTATATCAATCAACGGTTGTTGAAGCCAGTCCATGACTGGTTGATGGATGTCTTGAGGGGGGTGCCCATGGATGGATGGTACTTTCCAAGCTCCTCTTGATAGGTTGGCTGGCAAACAGGATTGTTATTCATTTGACCTAAAATCGGCTACCGATCGGTGGCCGATTTGATGGTTCTTTTAGATTATGCAATACCTGTTTGACCGGTCGTTTGCCTCCGCTGTTGTGAACTCGGCCCTCGCGTGCAACATTTTTTAAATACGCCCGGAGGGCTGTCATTTCCTTCATCGCGGGGCAGCCTCTTGGCTACTATTCATCCTGGCCCCTTTTCGCACTCTCTCACCACTTGTTGGTGTGCAGATCAGGTGCATCCAGGGATGAAGTTCGACTCCTATGCTGTGCTAGGGGATGATGTGGTCATCGCTGATTCCTCAGTGGCCAAGGTCTATGAGCGGGCTCTGGAGCAGTTTGGTGTAATGATCAGTTACCAAAAGTCTCTGATCTCTAACACTGGCTGCGCAGAGTTTGCAAAACAGTTCCGAGTCCACGCTCTAAGGAAGGACCTTAGTCCAATCTCGGCGAGAGCCTTGATGAATTTCTTCCACCCTTACGGTCTGATTAGTATCGGTCAACGCTACGGCTGTTGCCGATTTTCTACTCTAGCCCGTGTGTGGGGGGGCTGGTTTTCGGACACTGGCTACTATCGCGACCAAATTAAAGTTCGAGAGGTTGTGGCAGACCAAAACTCTCCTTCGTCCAGAGGGCTTTGAACTCTGGCTTGGGAGGGGTTGTCCTCTAAACCCATACCTGAGGGGTCATCTTATTGGTGTACTCCGCAAGGAAATGAAGCCTTCAGAGTTAAGGCTCATCCCAGACGAGCTATTTATTACCTAAAAAGTATTTGACTAGAGTATAGTAGTCTACGTGGATGTGGCTTACTTACGTCCGCTGGTACTGTATGGTGGCTTTGTCCCCTGACATCAGGGAGTTCTTTGAGGCACCTATCGTATCTTCTTCATGGAAGACCGTAAAGATAAAAATCTTGTTCGGTTTGGTCTGATGTGGGGATTGTATGATTTGGTGGGGTCCTTGGGGCTTGGTTGGCTTTCTTACTCCTAGCGTCGTCGATGACTCCTTTCCTAAGTCAGTGATTATGATGAAGGAGTAGTTCCGTAATCTTTCTGCTATTCTATTAGGATGTTTCAGCTGTCTCTGTCCTTATGGCATATCCGAGGCTGCGTCTTTTATCTCTGGTCTTCGCCTTTGGCTTCCTTCCGCCTTGCTTACTTCGTAGACAACCTCAAATATCATATACCCAACTGGGAGCTCATGCTAAGACACTCCAGCCTGACCGCCTCGCCTTCACAGTTGACGAAACGAGTTGCCTTTCTCCCTGGCCTCCAACTAATGGCCCCGCCTTCCGAGTAGCCGGACCGACCGACTCAAGCTGTAGAGGCCCCTTACCTTAGGTAGCCAATCATTATCAAGTAAGGAAGAGCACCTTACCTTAAGGAAACTGAAGATAGCTCAATGAATGGGGAGAGTTACGAGAAGGGAAGGGCTTCATAGCTCCTTACTATAGATAGGCGACTAAGGTAAAACCCCACCTTTTAATCTGACTAAGAAGTAAGGCCCGGAAACGGCTCCAATAGGGCACATTCGTCCATCAAATAGCCGAAACAGGCCGTAAACGCCTCCGAGAGCGTTTGTTATAAGCCGAAGGAAAGGCCGCTCGGAGATTAGCAGAGTTTATGTAATCTGATCCAGCCACAACTCCAGCAAGAGTAGGCTCTGAAGAATGAAAAGACGTATAAGGGCTAAATCCATTTCATGCAGTTTTTTGGGGAAAGATTTAGACAACCAACGACGTTAGCGACGAGTTCGCACCCCCTGCAAGATCACGTTTTTCATCAGCCACTACTATTCTTTCTGCCAATCCTGAATCCGAAGTACGGTAACATGGAAGTAACATAAGAAGATTCAAAGACAGAAGCGGAAGAGGCAGAAGTCCAATCCTTAATATATATTGCCGAAACTGGGCAAGCGAAGTTAGTTAGCTTTATTTGAATTCTTTAATGTCCTCAGGGCAAAGCCAGGCACAAACTGAAAAAGGAGAATTGGAATTTTCCTTAAATCCGCGGCGCCGGATTTTAGCTAATGAACAAAGGGGGGCTGAACGACAAAATGGAAGTGTCTTTTCTGGTAAGGCTAAAGACGAGACCCAGAAAGTTCCGGCATAGTAGCGCGCCAAGCAAGCGAAGCAGCAAACGAAGACACCCAGTACAGCAAGTTACAGCCCCCTAGGAAGAGGGTAAGGCAGCTCAAAATGGAGGCTTGGCTTGAAATCTTTACTTTGAGAACGAAGCGCCAACTATTATTAGTCAAAGTAAAGGTTTGGTTTTCGGAGCTGGCTGCAAAGCCCTTACAGGGGTAGCGGCAGATTCTTTAGCACTCGTACCTTCATTATGGTAGCACGAGTAGCGGCTTCAGTAGCTTATCCTGGATACCTCCAGTAGTGGAGGAGGCAAAGCACCAGTGGTAGCATCAGTACCGGCATAGCCTTTTTTTTTACAATAAAGAAAGGACTGGTACTGAACTAGTAGATACGGTTGAGTCAGTTGTTGATCCAGAAGCGGTAGAAGTGGTAGTAGTATACCTTCCATATCAAGAGCTAGGGAACTGGATGGCATTATTGAGGAACTCCGCACTTTTCACTGGGCTTTCGACAAAAAGGTGAAGGTCTTCCTTCCTCTCGTGCCTTTAAAAAAAAAAAAAAGATCCCCGTTGGCTGTGATGTAAGGGTGACCTAGTAGTCTCCTATTTTTTAAGCAATGGCGTATCATGCATGTTCTGCTTGAGTATCCAGAGACCATGGAGAAATGACATTTTGAAAACCTTGCAGCCAGCGAGATGAGCACCCTAACTGTTGTCATCTTTGCCACAGGAAGAAAGATTTCTTCATTCCCATACTGCTGTGAGAAGCCACGAGCAACCAATCGCGCATCTTTCAATCGAGCCCTTACTCTTGCACTTCACCTTATATACCCTGACTACACGGAACTAGAAAGAAGATTTGGCTTCACTCCTTCTGGTAATGGGACAAGTTCCCATGTCTCATTCTTCTTTAATTGTTTGCAGACCTCTTTCATCGCATTCTCCCACTCTGGAATTGGAATGCCTTTAGCTTCTTCAACTGAGCTTGGCTCTTCAACTTTCTGATCTTGAGAGGCACAAGACTGTGACACTTTCACAGTGTCTGCATAGCTGGCTTCTGTATACTTGGGATTGGGCTTCTAGATCCTTGCTTGCTTGCTTGTAGATCTTATAAGTCCAGTCTGGCTATCAAGGACAGTGCCTTTCGCAGGCCTCTTGAATATATTGTTGCTCTCTGATTGATAGAGCTGCTTTTATCACTCTTTGTTGACGAAGGCACTCTCTGGGTCGTGGGCCTTGGGCTTTCTCTGACACCTTTCTTCCCCTACCTTTGCTGTACTTGCTTTGAGGGCTTCGTGTAGCTGATTTTGGTGACTCAGGTCCAGAGTCACTCACAATAGAAGGCTCCTGTTGCTCAGGTGCTTGTGCCCGCATACTTTTTTCTAGCATCCCGGAATCCGGCAGTACTACATTTTCGTTTTTTAAAATCTATGATGATGCCTCATCGAAAACGAAATTTGGAAATAAAAAGACTTTTTTGGTAGTCGGATCAATGCACCCCCACCCTTTCTTCTGCTGATCATAGCCGAAAAAGATGCACCTTACCTTATAGTATAGCCTGATTCTCCAGCTTTGTCTTGAGTTGCTTCCTTCCTTATTCATATTTGAGGAGAGAATCTGTGAACGAAGTTGAATCCTTTCTATAAGTGATTCTTCAAGTCGTGCCAGACCACTTCTTCAAATTGGTTTGGTTTGACTCTGCGCCTTGCGAGAGCTCTAAGTAAGGTCCTTAGGGGCATCTCATCCAGAGGGGCTCCTGATTCGAGGTTTCTTTGTGGCATCGCCTGTCCCTTCTATAGAAAGAAAGATAACCTAATTGTCGTTGTCGACACCTTTATCACCTCGTTCAGTAGGCCGGTATGCCTTAAAAGATGGTTCGGGCACAACTACTGGAACCTTACCCTCAGGTAGGAGTGTTGGTTCAAAACTCCTACGTATCAACGATTCCTTATCCGCAATAAGATTGTAAATGAGTATGTCACGACTTAACAACCAGAACGGCTACTTAAGAGAGGACATTTCCCCCAGCGCACGAAAAAAAAGGGATATTCCATCGTGATTCTCCGGTTCAATGATAGCCTGCCTTCTTCTCGATCAAGTTTCAAATGCCCAGCAAAACTCCACTTTCGACCGGTTGAGACTATGAAAAATCAGTTTATGGTGTACAATACAAGCTGAGATCTTTTCTTTCTCAAAAAGAAAAAAAAAAAGGTGGGCAAGAAGAAAGCTATGGAGAGATTTGTTCTACAAATGGTCTATCTATTTAGGTAGGAGGGCTAATGCCAAAAAGAGAAAGGAAAGGTATAAAAGAAAACGGCGGGGAACGAAGGAACTGACTGATTCAATGATTTCGGAGTTCAATCACCCGACTCAATAGGAAGAAGAGGAGTCGGAGCTAGTTTTTTATTTATCAAAGAAAGAGTGCCAGTGGACCGGAAGAAGAAGCTTGGATAGCAGACCTGGCTTTTTCCGGATCGGTAGCAGTGTGAGTTTTTTACCTCAGAAGAGGATCGCATGGAAAGGTTCTTTCGTCAAATTCACCTCTCCCACGCCCAATCTTTACATCAGTGGATGGGAGCAGAGCAAGTCAAGTTAGCCCAGTTCTCTTTGCATAGACCTATAACCTATAGGGAATCGAATGAGCTAGAAGAGAAGGCAGAAAGCCTATAAGTTGTTCGTCCTCATTCAGCCTTGCTTGACCGAAGGAGATAGAAGGCTCATCAATCAGTCATAGCCTAAACTGAGGCATTGGAGGGGCATGAGAATTTACAAAGAAGGTGCGCATTCCGATTTGGTCAATCTCATCCCTTTTCTCTCGCGAGCCAACCTTTAGTTCCCTCTTTTCCCTTCGAGGCAAAAACTAGAAGTTCCCTGAGATTGCCTTCTCTTTCTTCCTTTAGGGGTGAAAAGAATCCTGACCGGAGTTCCCTTCGAATAAGAATTAGTAAGATCTTACGGATACCTTTCCCTTTCTACCCGTTTTGCCCTTTCTTCACAGTAAGATGCCTGAGACTTTCTCCTTCCCTGGACCTTGTTAACCGGCTGACTTAGCCTTTCTTCAGGAGTGCTAACACGCGCCTTTACTAATCTTTCTTTCCTATCGCCCGATCCAGCAACTCCTCTTTCTTACCTTCCTTTTAGCCTGCCTATATCTATTGAGTGAGTCAAAAGAAAAGAGCTTTCATAGCTTCATAGCTCTCATCCCCTTACCCCCTTTATTGAAATTGGGTCTAGCCAATAACTATCCGGCCCTTCCCTCTGATCCCTTGCCTCGGGTGGATTGAGCGACTGACCGACTGATTGACCGAACTTCCTGCCTGCCTGCTGCCTCCTTGTAGTAAGAGCATTCCCGGGTATTGAGGAATTAGTTGCAAGAAGAATTCAATCAAGAAATGCTGCTACTTTTACATCAAGAAATCCGGGATTTTCCTATTCTATTTCCGGTCTTCGGTTAATGGGCTAATCCGTGATAGTTGAAGAGTTAAGGATTGACCGCTTCTCATTTCTGGAAGTCAATTGGGTACTTGCTTTTTGCGGAAGTCGGAATCTTGCTTTCATCTCTTTTTCACTCTTAATGGGTTACTCCTAATCTTCTTTCGGAAAGGTCAAACTCCTTCTCGAGAGGACAGCTTGCTTAGTTTCAGGTGGACACCGCCCTCGCCCCGATATCCCACCTTCGAACTCCATCCCTCCCTTTCACTCCGGCCGTCTTGCTCGCTTACTCGACTCGGACAGAAGAAAGAGCAACTCAGGCTTATCCTAAATAATCCCCTAAAAAGCTAACTAAAGATCTATATAAAGAATGAGCAGAATAAGATATTAAGGAATTAGTCTTCTCTCTGTCTTCCTCCAATGCGCAGACACTCGAACTTGCGGAATTCAATCTATCAAGCTGAGTAAGAAGGGCTTCCATAAAGTCAGTCAAAGGGGAAAGGAAGAGGGCAACAAAGAAGACCTTTTTCTATAATAAGGAAGAGTTTTGTTTTAGTCCTTGACTCAATCTTTGTGGATTTCGGGATTATGAGCTCAGTCTTCTGTGACCCACTCTTGCTCTTCTCCACAAAGCAAAGAGCGAGCTGCAACTTCTAAGGTCCATAAGGAAGTTCCTGGAGCTCCCCCGATTTAGATACCTCAGACAAGACCTTTTTAATTTAAAGGGTGCCCCTTTCCTCGAAGGGCTGGGATGACAAGAGAATCTTCCGCTGGGGAACCTTCTTCCTTATCTTATATCGGATCTTATAATTGTAGAGGCCACAAGTAGCATAGTCTTTTAACCCAGCTCGCTTACTCCTCCAAATATGAAGATAAGCCAGACTGAAGGACCCTTTCTCGAGGAAAAACTTCTTATGCCAAGTATGCCAGACTTTTCAAGAAGGTTGTGAATGTCCGTTCTCATCGCTAACAAATTGCCTTCTTCAACCCGAATGGTCCCTTCCGCGCGGGGTTCTTCCGTTTAAGATTTGACTCAACTCTTCCCGACTTAGAGGAAGCCCGAATCATTCTTTATGGGGTTGTATGCAGAGGAGAGCTTGCCAGAATCCTTATGTTAACCTGCATCCCCAAGCAGTTACTATGAGCTAGAATGACTGTGTGGCTTACCGGGAGAAAGATAAAGACAAAAGGCAGATCGCTTCGGGATCAAGGGTATCTCAATTCTTCTTTTCATCTTCAAGAATTCCGTCGATACTAATCAAAGTCAGAGGCAGGCCCCTGGGGTTGAAAAGCTTCTTTTTGACTAAGCTAAGAAGGGTCAGTGTGTCGAGTTGGACGAGGTGAGAATTTGAGTCTAGCAAGGAAGGCAAGTATACCTTTAAGCCTGCTGTAATGCTTGAGTTGAGGAAAGGGGGAAAGTTCTCAATTCAAAGATCCCTATATTAAGGAGACCACCACTTTCTCCTTACTTTCTTTTTCCTATATCCCCTTACCTTAAGAAGCCCAACCCGAAAGAAGTGAAAGGCAAAGGGGCGGATGGGAAGAGTCGGGGCTTTGTTTGACCTTTTTAAGAAGAAGAAGAAAAGGAATAGGCTAGAAACCCTGTTCAATAAAGGGGAGAGCCCTACTTGGCATAAAAGGGCGCTCCCAGAGGCTATCATCACATAGAAGAAGCCTTCATAAAGTAGGGCAGTCGTAGAAATTCTTCCTAAAGAGAGGGTCCAGAGGAAAGAGCAAAAGCTCAAGAGAGGAAAGAATGAATAGGATAGGAGTCTGCCGTTCTCGTCAATAGATAGGAGGATGCCACCCTTACTCGTTATAGATATATGGGTAAGTCTCTAAGTAAGTCGGGCAGAATGTATTGTCGGTATGAAAGAAAAAGAAAGAAGAGAACGAGAACAGGCCTAATCAACTCAAAGGCTTTTTGACATTCCTCGTTTCAGGCGAGTTTTTACTCAAATTTGAATCGGCTTGCAAATTGGAGTCAGACGGGCGATGAAGCGGCTATAATACTCTATCCTTCCGTCAAAGCCTCTTCCTTCTTTCTCTCTTTGAGGTGGCGGCATCTCGATAATCGCCTTTGTTTTATCCTCTGAATATGATAGGCCAAGATCCTTCTTGCCTTCCCCTTTCCCGGACTCGAGAACCCCTGAAGCGCACTGGAAGCATCTCAAGGAAAAGAGAAAAGTCAAATATCGTAGGCTTTAGATAAGATTCCCTAGTAGATAGCTAAGCTAAGAGAGTGCTCCGGAAGAGCTAATATTCAAAATTCTTTCCCTTTCTTTCACCGAGGAGGCTAACTAGATAGATGGTGGGTCTAAGGAAGAGAAGAATATGAGCTATATTTTCATCCCCTTTCAGTTCCTTTCCTTATCCTTAGAACAGTAGGGTTTGAAGCTGGCAAAGTCAATCAACCAACGCCTTTCAAGCTATATCTTAAGTAGGGGTAGGGCTCTTAGGCAGCAATAGAAATGACTCTGACAACCTGTCTCAATCTTTACCTCTCCAGGATCAAGAAAGACCTCTTCTTCTAATTAAGATGTTTTATCTCTGGGGAGTTTTCAAGCCAATCTATAAGTCTCTTTCCTTTAAAGCCTTGAAGTTAAAATTGTACTTTCAAGTGAAGCAAGTATAATTTCTAGTCAAGCATCAGAGTCAGGGTCAGCCCTGTCAGCCAAGATGGATGTCTTTCTTTCTCCTAGAGAATATGCTTTCCCCATATCTTTTTTAGTGTGTGTGTCTCTAGTAGCTGGCCTAGTGGCTATCCTCTTTCCTGCAGTCCTAAGCTCAGTCCCTGTCCTTATGTATGGGCTTATAATCTAAGGTACCTCCGTCCCTGGAGATATGAGTTTACAAGTGTTGGATTCTGAAACAATAGCATTCTATACTTCTCTGTCTATCGCTCTCACTATTATCTTAATCTGAATGTCTAGGAGCAGGAATTGAATTGTGCTTTCAATAGGCTCAATGTCTGGTCTAACTGATGTTCCCAAACACTTCAGCAAGAGACATCATTTTTTGATCTTCTTCTTTCTTGTTGATGTAGCAGAGTATCTAAAGGGGTATCTAATTGGAATGCTAAGGTCAGGCCTTGTGTAAACCTATCCTAATCCCAGTCCAGCGGTCTCTGTCCCTTAGGCAAGCGCAGGATCTTTCAAATTGGAAAGAAAGATGGAGTGTACTATCACCTGGACTAAGGTTATCCTATTTCCTTTGCAGGCACTTTTTTCTTTTCACTTGAAGGATAAGTTTTTCAACACCCCACCTACTTACTTTTCCTGCCAGAAAGGGGACTAGTCTCTTAGTTAGCCAGTCAAGGTGTCAAACGAGCAAAGCAAGGAAGGGCTAGGTCAAAAAAAGGGTAAACTTTCTCGTAAAGCACTCTTGCTATCATTCCTCGCCTTACTACCAAGCGTAATAGCTAAAGAGCTAAGAGTGCTAGTGTGATTCCGTATAACAAGAGTGTCATTCCGTCTAGCGATAGTGGGCCAGTAGTACCCGTATGTATCTATTGTACCAGTAGTTGCGATTTTCATTCATAATTTAATCGAGTATATCCTATGCATTTCCAGTTCTTTTCTTTCTCCCTTTACGCGAGTTGAAGTTTAAGTTGAAGATTTCCTTCCCTTCCTGCTGAACTCTCTCTTAGTTCCCCGCCAGCTAATGCTAAAATCCTAATCTACTTCTTTTTCTCTTCCAGCTAGTTCCGGTTCTCTTGATTGAAGATGGGTTGATATGGGTTCATGCGAGCTCCTAGTCATTTCAAGGTACCTTGGATGTTTTGGGGTCAGAGCTAACAGCTATGGAATTCCCGGGGCTGGTAGCAGTCTCAATTCTCGTATGCTTAACACGTGGTGGAGCTAAGGATTTCATACCTTCTTTCTTTTCTTCTCGCCGACCAAGCTCTTAAGCCGTTTCAAACACGGAAGGGAAGGGGCCATCTACTACTAAATCATACCTTTCGGACGTTGCCACCGCTCAATCCACCCCTGCGAAAGTTGGTATTCAAGAGACGGAAACTATGTCAAGAAGGTGGAACTAGGAATAAGAATAGGGATCCACGTCGAGCCATCCTGACGGACGAGCAGCATCAATTGAATCGGCAGACACAAAGACGAAGACAGAGACGAGCTAACATGTAAAGTAGTGGAATGGAAAAGGATGGTAGCCCACCCAGGACAGCACATAGAGTAAGGTTGGCTCTATGCGAGAGAGGAAAACCGCATGGACACGGCTCCTTTTGGATAGATCGTCAAGCAATTTACCCATATAGCTATTATCGCGAGGGTGAAATACAATCCATTACATCTGGATTGAAACTTGAGAACCTCGAGAACCAAAGATATAAACTGAAAGATAGAAGCTATCTAACAATTTGAATATGAATAGGAACAGCCTTCAGAGAGAAGAGACAAAGCCAGGCCGAAACGAGATTGCCATTCCTCGGGTCTAAAAGAGTGCGTTTCTATTTTGCCTTTACTTCTTTTTTGGCTTTTTTTTAATGGCTCTTGGAAAGTCTTTTAGGGCACATGAAAAGGGGCCTCTTCCCTATCTGGTTCATCATCTCATCAGCACCTTCACTGCTATCCAATAACGAATCAGTGTACCCACCCCTAACTAACGCCGCCTTAAGTGATGAGTGGGCTAAAGTAAGTAGTGGTTTCACAATATGGGGAAGTGTCGTGTCTGGGCCCTTATGAACCACTCGATCCCTGGCCTAGGTACCACTAGTTACCGAAATAAGTAAGATAGAACATGAAAGAAACACAACACACAAGAGGAGCTGGGATATACCTAATATATATTATATCCGAAGATTGGTAAGGTTAACAGAACCCAACGCAACACACCTTCCTACCTATCGACCCTTACCTTAGTAGATCATGGTCGGATAGTCGTAGTCAGGGGCTTGGTAAGGAATGAAGAGCCACTTTGTTTGATGGAGAAGTCTTTATCACTTCCTTAATACTGTAACTTCATACTATATATATAGTCCGCGGTCCTCATGCGGAACACGAGATACCCATATCGAAATTTCAAAACCTTCCAATCCACGCATTGAACAAGGTCGAAACGGATCTCTATATTGTATTGGGCATTGGAGGGTGTGTAGCAGATTGATCGTTTCGTTGCAGATGACAGGGTAGGGGTCACTATCCGGCCCGGATTTCTTACTGAAGAATCTTGCTGGGCTGTATCCTCCGCATACATAATAGTGTAATCAGGTCGAAAAGGTAGGTGTTTGATTGAAGCTTTCTTTCCGCTTGCATATTATATAAGAATCTCTCATTACTGCCATGAAGCGGGACAATCGCTAAGAAAACAACCCCTGCATAGACCCAAGATTTCTCGTTGATCTGGGTTGGATGAACGGCATTATATGTTGTCAAGAACCCACCTCCGAAATAATACGAGTTGAGAAGCAGTTTTCTCGGCTCAGGTTCAAATGCAGGACCACTTTTTTTTTAGGATTCAAGATAGATGCGGATGTTGCACCGCATTACATTATATATATGAGATTATGCACCATCCACGTTGAAATCAACTATGAGATCGCCCGCTTTCCTCGTCGTTTCAAGTCCCCGATCCTCCTCAGCAGTGGAATCTGCCTGCTTCGTACCCGATGACTGCGTCCTTTTTTTATATGCCTCCTACTCAGCGTCAGCGGTGATGCATGCCTCAGAGTTATTTGATCATCCGTCGCATTTGCATCAGCAGTATCCCTTACTTAATCATCTGCGGCATTTTACGCTGAGTATTTCTATTGATACTATTGATTGGGTCAGCAGCGCTATGATTTGGGTGGGGTCAGCGCTATAACTAAATAAAGGTGTAGCATAAGGTGTAACGTGAAGAATAAGTAACGTATTGCTAGGGATATAAGTTGGTCCTTCCGCGCGCGTATGCCCCCGCGTAGTACTTACTTATTCTATTTATTAGGATCAAGAACGGCGTCGTCCAAAGGATTGCCATTCGATCAACAAGGGACTGCGCAAGGATATTTCTTTGATCGATCAACAGGCAGGGGGAAGGGAGGGGACGAACGTCGGCAGGGCATGGTGGTTCAAGGAAGGGGCACTGCATGGAAGGGAAGGAATCCGGGCCAACCTACCTATGACTAAGCTAAGGGGGGAGAAGTTCCTTATCTTTATTTAGGAATAGTGACTGGTAACTAAGCGCATCTACTACTCTAGTACTTACTAAAGGAAGGAAGAGAGGCAGGCCGCTCTCTTATAGCAGGAAAGCTTTCGTAACTTGTTGCAGCGGATGTTGCCGCTTAGAGATAGGACTGAGTTGAAACTAGAATAAGTGAAGATCGTAAAGGGACTCGACGATAGGAGTTTCCAAACCTCAACAGAAGAAGGCCGCTGATGTTGTGGTAAAAGATTATCGACTTCTAGTTGCAGGAAAGAAAAATTCTTTTACTTATCGAGTAGCTGGAGAGTATGGTAATCTTTTCTTTTGAAAAAAGGTCATAAACCCTTAAGATTGCAGTGGAAACTTCCCTGACCTATCTATGAACTTCTAGTTCTGACCCATAGTTAGAATGAACGAACAGGCCCTTGGTCTTTAGGTGGATGCTTCTCTTCTTTCTTTCTCTGGTAGTGAGGCTTCTAGAACAACGACAACCGATTTTCCGGTAAGCGGATTGACTGCTTTCCCTTATTATATTCCATTTCCTAAGGCAGCACACACAAGGAACTATTCTGCTTCAGCTACTGTCTCTTAGTTCGGAGTTTAACTCTTTCTTTCCTCTGATGAATCTTTGGTTGATTCCCTCTTTTCAACCCCTATTGGGTTGGGTCAACTACAAACCTTGTTATCTTAGCTTCGCTTTCAAAAAAAAATCCTAAACTCTGGTTTCTTATTGTGTTGTGTTCAAAATCTTTCGGTCGAGTAGTTATCTGCTTCTGCTACTTCACTAAATGCTGAGTTGGAGAATCCGTTGACTTTACCGGAACATCCGCTAATTGGGGACTACACAATAGAGCTTCGGGAAGAGTTTCCACCCTATTCCTCTCTTCTAAAATAAGGAGCTGAACTCCTAAACCGAATTACCTGCTTTCGGAAAACTCTTCTCCAGCATTCTCAGATTGTTGGATTACTGAAGACAGGTACTTGACTACCGGAAAGCTAGTTCTCCCCTTGAAAGGTTAGTCAAAGAGTTTGAAACCTCTCTAACTACTTATTCAACTCCTCTACCTTCGATCCCGGATATGCCATCTTCCCATTCAGAAAAGCTGATCTTGATCCTTCTCCTGCTACTGATTCTGTTGAGCTAGTAAACTCCTTTACTTAACTTATTAGCCGATCTAGTTCAAGACTTTCCGGTTGAGTCTAGTCAATTGGAAACTCCTCTTTCTTCGCTTCAAGATTCGAGAATCGAGCAGACATGATCAATAGTCAAAAATAGGACAAGGAATGACTCCTAAAGGCTCTTTGAATGGGAGATTGCCTTTCCGCCCCTTTTGTTTTGTTTTGCAGTCAACGAACGTAATACCTGTAATGAGAAAGAAGAGGGACTACACCCATTAGCATTCATCCCAGCGAACGTCAGACTTTCCGTGAGCCTAGACAGAGGAAGTGAGGCAGGAATGCAATGAGTAACCCGAAGCATCGAGCTCTTTATTTCGGATTCGGAAAAGCCCGGAGCCGGAGTTCAAGAGAAGTGGTCCTTCCACAGTGGAAGGATATTCTAAGCCAACTCGGAAGTAAGAAACAGGAAAGACAGGAAGGGATAGGTATGCCAACCAACCCGCACAGTCGGTTAAGGCAAGGCTGCTAGGAGAGAGCAAAGGGATTTATAGGACTTAGCTACAAGTCCAAAAGCAGCAGGAAGGCAAGCAGCAAGGCAAGAAGACAGGTATTAATACGACTAGTCCAAGAGCTAGCAAGGCAGGAAAGAGATGAACGACTAGTTCTGAAAGCCAGGAAGCTGCTAATTCAAACGTTTCAAGAAGTCTTTTCCCTAACAAATGACAGAAGAATATCTTGTAAACAAAAATCATGCCACCTTATACGTCGTGAAACTGGCCTTAATTCAGTCTATAGGGCCAGTCGAGTAGTTCTCTTCTCCCAGCCAGTCAAGTCAAACAGGTATGTCAGAAAGATTCTGTCTTCAAGAAGTGAAAGAGAAATGCCAGTGACAGAAGACACGGAATGAATCTGCTAGTTCGTCTCATATGTCATTTCACTGGGAACAATAAAGAAATAGAATAGCTAGTAGAGGAGTGAGGCGTTAGCTCTGTTAGCTCGAAGTTTGCTGTGGGATACGGGGGAAGAGAGCAGAACATCGGATCTAGGCATCAACATAGGCTGCAACATACGCGGAAAGATCCGCTCTTTTTACTTGACTTTGGGTGTGGGCTAGGACTTTAGTTGGGCTAAGGTTTGGCGGTTGGGTATCGGAGTGAACTCCTTCTTTTTCCGTAGGAGACTTTTTATCTATCTATTCTATGGTCTATGACCACTGACTACGGTAATCCGAAATGGAAATAGACTGACTACTTATCCGGCAATCAAGGTCTTAGTGGTGAGGGTGGCAGAGTTCCAGCTTAGATGCATCCGTTCTACTGGAAAGGAGAGGGGTTTTGAACCGGGAAAACAGGAAAGTAAGGAATATAGAGCAAAGAAACTCTCCCTACACTACACCCAGATTCGCCCAGGAATATTAGCTCACCAGGCTGACTCTAGATTCTTCTTTTCCTGAAAGAGAGTGAGAAAATGAAAGCAAAAAAGAGTTAGGTCAGTAGGCCCAGTAGAAAAACAAGTTATCAAATAAGGATAATATATATAAGTAATATCGAATATCTAAGGAGCAAGCCCAGTAAATATCCTTGTGAGTTAGTTGCAGGCCTTAGGCCAAGTAAGCATATCCATCAAGAAAGGAAGGGTAAAAGCAAATGAGTTGGAGAACCTTTACTTTATAAGTAGGAGTGTCTGCAAGGGCCAATACAAGCCATCCAGTTTGAGTGTAAGTTCCCGTAAGAGTGTCCTTTCCAATGGTGGGATTCCACATTTATTGGAGTCAGTCTCTTTGTCCACGGTAACACTTTATCTTAGTATACAGTGGGAGTTGGACTCTTTCTTTGCCTAAGAGTTCTATTTCTCTTCCAGCGAGCCAGTACCAGAGAGAGTTGTCAGGGAAGCAGTAGTTCATAGTGCCCTTGTACTTGTAGTAGGAGGTAGGATTGCTTGTACGGGTCTAGCATTTTTTATCACAATAGTGCGATTGCCCGGTAAGACATATGCCCAGTCTTGGGATAATAAAGATATATGAGTCCACCGGTGGATAAGATGTCTAGTGCCTGCCAGGCCAGTGCTAATAGAATGCCCTATATCGTCTTGGATTTCTTAAAATTACGAGCCAGTTAAGTTCTCAAGGTAATGTAGGAGTAAGCAAGCCGAAAGCAGGGGTTCTAGCTATCTACTTTCAATGGCAGTTGCCAGTGGTGAGTGCTAAACCCTAGTAGTTTCATTGATAAGCTAAGCCAATTTATTCATAAACGAGAATCCTCCCTTCGCTTGGTTACAGCGAGTTCCCGGAGGGGGAATGAGGAAGATGTTTATTTTATATTTTATCTATCTATCATATATCTTTTTTCATAGGTAGACCGAGAACATAAGGGACTCCCCAGATTTATGCCTTACCTGAGGTTGCCTTCTATGGAGTTTGAGTGCCAAGGTAAGCGCATGTTATTACAGTGGAATAACCGTCTAGCTTCAGTCTTAGGGTAATCCAAGGGGAATAAGGTTAGTAAGAGTGACAGCAGCTCTATCAAATGAGCCAAAGAAGTTTTCTATTGCCGAAAAGCTATAAGTAAGCTGCATATTTTAAGCCAACCACATCTCATAATCATAAGAAAGCAGAATTCTTTTTGGAAAAAAGGGCAAGAGAAGATTCTATTATTGTTTCACCGTACCCTTATGTTTAACAGTGGTTCTAGAGAAATTATTTTTAATGAGGGGTTTGAGTTGCAGTGGTAAGGGAGGCCCCGTTGAGTTCTAGTGCCCATTCTAAGCTATATAGTATGGGAATTTATCCAGTACCATTTCTCCGCCATTGATCTAGTTTATTGGTAATATCGCGTATTATAGAAAGAGTTAAAAGATCTCTCTCCGTCGTTACGCTGCTACTTTTATTGCTATTTTTGAGAGTCCCTACTGGTGGACACGATCTCGCTGTTAGGAAGAGTGGTTATGGTAGTACTGAGAGCCCTAGTATAAAGGATATCCACCTTTTGCCAAGACAGAAGCACTTCAACTCTAACCGGCTTGCTTGCCCCGACTCCATTCTCTAACGTATCCCTTAGAATGGAAGGCAGAAAGAAGGACTGAAAAGAAAATGCATAGATTCTAGTTACATTCCCAAACTCCCTAGCAGCTGGGGGGAACTCTCTTTTCATTTCACTCACGATGGGCTGTCTCCAAAGAACTCCTTGCGATATTATCTGTTCTGAGTTCAGCCGCTTCAGTCGATGCTTCCTCATTCAAGTATCGCTGGTGGCTCGGATGAGATCATTGGTCTATCTATACTCGATGGGCGTACAAGCACACACACGCCTTTAGGCGAGCAGAATTCCATGCACCGCACCTTGATCCATTCATTCTATGTGGATTTATGCTCCCATCTGCCCCCCGCTAGAAAAGGAAAAATAACTCACCTGTATTAAAGGCGCTACGTAGAATGCTTTCTTTCGAGCTGGCTAAATAAAGGCTATTGGCGGAAACCTGGCATCGTCGATGGTCACTCATAAAGGTAATCATCGATTTCTTGAGTCAAAGCAGTTGTTTCACCAATGTTAGTTATAGTAATCTTTTTTTAGCCAGCATTCTAGTACAAGCTAGTAGAAAAGGGAAAGCCAGTATCGGTACTCAGGAAGAGGAATAGAGTAGGGTGTTAGGGAGGAATTGGACAAAGCAAATGCCTTTTTGTTCACATGGGATTGATGCCCAGAAGAAAGAAAGGATTTTTGAAAAGATTGGACAGCAAGGCTATAAGGAAGGGACTGAATCCACTAGTGGGACATGCCCATAACAATAGAGCTAGTAAGGCAAGCAAGGTTCTTTATCAGAGAATGGGCTCTTATGGAATGCCTGATTGCATTTGCACATGATTCGTAATAAACAGCCTTTCCGCGCGCAGAGTGGATTAGCAATCACTTCTCTGCTCACTCTTTTCTACGATTTCCGGGTTTGAAGGACCGACGGAGCAGTAAGAAGACTAGCTTTCCGTCTTGCCATTCCATTCTTTATGCCGAAAATGGATTGTCTTGCACATAATCGTCTTCATCCCATGCTGCTTGACGGAATGCCTTCTAGAACGAGAGTGAAGAAAGAAGGGAAGAGAATGTCTTTTATCTTCCAATTTTCGATAGTCAGTCGCGCATTCTTCCTCTCCCTTTCGCGGTTAAGTAGATAGTCGGCCCCTTCCCTGGCCCCGCAACCAAGAGTCACTCGTCGAAAGCTTGATTGATCAGGAAGACGGAAAGAAATCCTGAGAAGGAAAGCCATTAGCCAGCAGGCAAGTAAGCGAGAGCGGGTAGTATGAACTAACTGGAACTAGGGCTATTCAAAGCATCGAGCAGGAAGCATCTAAACATGAAGGGGAATAAGCAGCGCTCTTGGCTGCCATAGTTGGAGGAATAGGAGGTTGAATCAGAAG